GATTCTGTATGTTCTTGAATAGCTTCTTTTAAAATAACTTGAGCTTCATCTGTAAATGCTTTTGTAGAACGAACAATTTCGAAAAATTTTGGTTTATTAGTTGCTATATATTCACGTAATTGAATTAGGAATATTTTGACTTTTGATACTTCAATCACATCTAAAAATCCGTTCACTCCAGTATAAATTGTAGCTACTTGCTCTTCTACAGATAATGGCGAAGATTGCGATTGTTTCAATAACTCACGTAAACGTTGACCTCGAGCTAATTGATTTTGAGTAGCTTTGTCAAGATCAGAAGCAAATTGAGAAAAAGCTTCTAACTCTGCAAATTGTGCTAATTCTAGTTTTAATTTACCAGCTACTTGTTTCATTGCTTTAATTTGAGCCGCAGATCCAACACGGGATACCGAAATACCTACATTGATAGCCGGACGGATACCAGCATTAAATAAATCTGCAGATAGGAAAATTTGACCATCAGTAATGGAAATAACATTTGTTGGAATATATGCAGATACATCTCCAGCTTGAGTTTCAACAATAGGTAAAGCAGTCATACTTCCTTCTCCTAATTGAGAACCTAGCTTAGCTGCTCGTTCTAAAAGGCGAGAATGTAAATAGAAAACATCTCCTGGATAAGCTTCTCTTCCCGGTGGACGTCGCAGTAATAATGACATTTGACGATAAGCTTGTGCTTGTTTTGATAAATCATCATAAACAACAAGCGTATGTTGCCCTTTATACATAAAATACTCTGCAATAGTTGCGCCAGTATAAGGTGCAAGGTATTGAAGTGTAGCTGGTGAGTTAGCTGTTTCTGCTACTACAATTGTATATTCCATGGAACCTCTTTCTTCAAAAGTGTTAACTACTTGAGCAACAGATGAAGCTTTTTGACCAATAGCTACATACACACAAACTACATTTTGTCCTTTTTGGTTTAAAATGGTATCTGTAGCTACTGCAGTTTTTCCTGTTTGTCGATCACCAATAATAAGTTCTCGTTGACCACGTCCAATAGGAATCATAGCATCAATTGCAATAAGTCCTGTTTGCATTGGTTCATAAACAGAACGTCTAGAAATAATACCAGGAGCAGGAGATTCAATAAGACGAAATTCGGAAGACGGGATATCACCTTTTCCATCAATAGGACGTCCTAATGCATTTACTACGCGACCTAAGTATCCATTACTTACAGGAATTTGTGCAATTTTGCCTGTCGCTTTAACAGAACTCCCTTCTTGAATAGTTAAGCCTTCTCCCATAAGTACAGCTCCTACATTATCTGATTCAAGATTAAGAGCAATACCTACTGTACCGTCTTCAAATTCTACAAGTTCACCTGCCATTACTTTATCCAATCCATAAATTCTAGCAATACCGTCACCTACTTGTAATACAGTACCAATATTTATTACTTTTACTTCTTGATTATATTGTTCAATTTGTTTAAGAATAATACTGCTAATTTCATTAGCTTTTATAGTTTGAGCCATGAATTCTTCATAAAACTAATTTAATAAAAAATAGCACAAATTTTAACTAATCAATAATTTCAATGTTCACCTAAAGAGAAGTCTCCATTTTTTCAAACATATTGATATAGTCTTTAATTAAACGTCCGTGAACATCTTCACTTGATTTAAGAAGATTATTTAATGTTTGATAAGATCGTTCTAAAGCAAGACGAGAAACTTGTTGTCTGACTTGTTCAATAACTCTTTGTTCTTCAAAACGAATAGTAGCGTTTCGAGATTCTTCTAAACGTTTTGAATCTTCTTCAGCTGCTTTAATTAAGTCTAATTTTTCTTTTTCTATTTGAAATAAACCATTGACGCGAATCTCATCAGCTTTGGTTTTCGCTTGTTGTAAACGAAGGCGCGCTTGATTTAATTTTTCTATAGCTTCTTGATATCGTTCTTCTGCATCGCGAATTGTAGTCAAAATGACTTCTTTTCTATTATTTAATAGAGTACTTAAAACCCCTTTACCGAAGTATACTAATACACCAACAACTACTGCTAAATTTATTAAGTTATTATCTAAGAGATTAGTATTGAATCCAAAACTCCCTGCTAGATGCGAATTAACTAAAGGATAAACAAAATAAATCGCATTTTGTGTATTTTCTTGCATATGTTCTCTCTATTTTCTTTTTTTTTTTTTTACATAAATACATAGTAAAGTGTTTATGTTATAGACTCAAAATCCAATTATATATACTAAATAATAACCAAAATTATTGTCTTAACGTTCTATTATTATTTAGTATAGATTACCATAAAGCAACAGTTACCAATACGTTTTGTATTGGATAACAAGGCTATTGATGAAAGATAAAGAAAGAATCCAATTACTAAGGAAAACTTGCTTGATTTTATACAAATGGATTAGCAAATAATAAAGCCAATGCTACTACTAGTCCATAAATAGTAAGTGCTTCCATAAAAGCCAAACTTAATAGTAAAGTACCTCGAATTTTCCCTTCAGCTTCTGGTTGTCTAGCAATTCCTTCTACTGCTTGACCCGCAGCAGTTCCTTGACCAATACCAGGACCAATAGATGCCAATCCTACAGCTAATCCAGCAGCAATTACAGAAGCAGCAGAAATCAAAGGATTCATATAAATTTATTTTCTTTTCATAAAATTAAGGGACGATATATACAATACAATATATATATTTTTCAATAAGATTTGTATTAATTAGAAAAATGTTTTTGTAATACTATACAACATATATATACTAATATATAAATACATTGACTATAGAAATATCTCCCTCCTTTTTCCAAAAACATAATATTTTAATGGAATCAAAGCTATAAACTCAAAAAGTCTCTTTAGTTTATGTGATAGTAACACAACACACAAGTATTATACAATTTGTTTGTATTTGATTAATCTTATTTTATGAATAACCATAAAAACATAGAGAAAAACACACAAATTAGAAATCAAATTGTTTTGTTAATAAGAATATGATCAAAATTATGATACTTTTATCTGTTTTATTTAATATTAATTCTTTTATATAAAACAGATAATACTCTATTTTCGATTCGAATGTCAACTCAATTTTCAGAAAAATAAAAAAGAGACACACAATACAAATTTTCTTTAATATAAGGAAAAATTTATCCAATTATTCTAACTTTTGATTTTTGTGATAAATTCCTTGTTCAAAACCGCATTTTTATCAAAATTATATCTTGAATAATTTCTTTTTATTTGCTATTTTGTGATTTCAAGTTCATTTGTTTGAAAACAAAATTCTTTTTTTTTTTGTCTGCTCTCAATCTAAATAAAAAGAATGTGTAAAACGGTGGATAGGATAATATTATCTTAGAAAAAAAATGAATAAATATATTGTCAAATTGTTTGTATCTTTATAAACTTTTGTAACTAAATAGACAATTTGGAATCAATGAGAGAACACGCCCTGTAGGACTTGAACCTACGACATTAGGTTTTGGAGACCTACGTTCTACCAACTGAACTAAAAGCGCATTTTATGATTCTTTCTTGTATATTTGACTATTATATAGTAAACATCAATCAAAATGTTTATCAAATAAGCTTTGGAGACAAAAAGAGAGATAATTAGAAAACGATCAAAATATGAAGAGATTCTGTTTTGGATTTATCAAAAAAGATCAAACATTTTTGTTAGAAATGAATCATTTGAAGAAAGTAACTCAAAACCATAAACAATTTGAACCAATCTGATTAACGCAAATAGAAAGACAAAATAGAAAACAAACCCTTTCTTTTGAATAGAGATCAAATGAGACAAAATTGTTCGACAATTTCAATAAACAAAGAATATGCGAATCATAAGAAATCCAAAAAAGAATTCAAAACTATTTGTTCATAAATAAAATGTATTAAATACAACTAAAGACTAAGATAACTTTTTTCAAAAACAAAATAGAACATCTTTGAAGACTATATTTAAGATGTTGTTTTTTGTTTTGTTTGAAGAACTTTTCAAATTATTTTGAAAAGTTCTTCAAACAAAAGGTAATCACTCTATATTTCAAAAGTTATAGATTGTTAACCAAATTTACCAGAAGTTGAAGCAATTAAGAATGCTGCATAAGTAAAAATATAACCTACTGAAAAGTGAGCTAAACCGACTAATCTAGCTTGTACAATTGAAAGAGCTACTGGTTTATCTTTCCAGCGTACAAGATTAGCTAATGGAGTACGTTCATGAGCCCAAGCAAGTGTTTCTATTAACTCTTGCCAATATCCACGCCAAGAAATTAAAAACATAAATCCGGTAGCCCATACAAGGTGACCAAATAAGAACATCCAAGCCCATACGGACAAACTATTCATTCCAAAAGGATTATATCCATTAATAAGTTGAGAAGAATTTAACCATAAATAGTCTCTTAACCAACCCATTAGATATGTTGAAGACTCAGCAAATTGAGCTGCGTTTCCTTGCCATAGAGTAAGATGTTTCCAATGCCAATAAAATGTTACCCACCCAATAGTATTTAACATCCAAAAAACAGCTAAATAAAAAGCATCCCAAGCAGAAATGTCACAAGTTCCACCTCTTCCAGGACCATCACACGGGAAACTAAATCCAAAATCTTTTTTATCAGGCATAAGTTTCGAACCACGTGCATCTAATGCACCTTTCACAAGGATAAGAGTGGTAGTATGAAGACCAAGTGCAATAGCATGGTGTACTAAGAAATCTCCAGGTCCAATTGTTAAAAACAAAGAATTTGTACTACTATTAATTGCTTCTAACCAACCTGGAAGCCATATACTTTGTCCAGCATTCAAAGCTGGGCTTGCTGCATTAGAAAGTAATACATCAAAACCATATAAAGATTTTCCATGAGCTGATTGAATCCATTGAGCAAAAACAGGTTCTATTAAAATTTGTTTTTCAGGAGTACCAAAAGCAAGCATAACATCGTTATGAACGTATAATCCCAATGTATGAAAACCTAAAAATAAACTTGCCCAACTCAAATGAGAAATAATAGCTTCTTTATGTTCAAGCATTCTAGCTAAAACATTATCTTTATTTTGTTCAGGATTATAATCTCGAATAAAAAAGATTGCACCATGAGCAAAAGCACCTGTCATAATAAAGCCTGCAATGTATTGATGATGAGTGTATAATGCGGCTTGGGTAGTAAAATCTTGTGCCAGAAAAGCATAAGGTGGCAAAGAGTACATATGTTGAGCAACTAAAGAGGTAATTACACCTAAAGAAGCTAATGCAAGTCCTAATTGAAAATGCAGTGAATTGTTAATTGTATCATATAATCCTTGATGTCCACGTCCTAAACGCCCAGCGGGTGCAACGTGAGCATCTAAAATTTCTCGCATGCTATGACCAATTCCAAAATTAGTACGATACATATGACCAGCTACAATAAACAATACAGCAATTGCCAAATGATGATGTGCTATATCAGTCAACCATAAACTTTGCGTTTGAGGATGAAAACCACCAAGAAAAGTTAAAATAGCCGTGCCTGCGCCTTCTGTAGTTCCAAATAAATGACTACTAGAATCAGCGTTTTGTGCATATGCACTCCATTGTCCTGAGAAAAATGGTGCCAATCCTTGTGGATGCGGAGCAGTAGTTAAAAAGTTATCCCACCCAATATGTTGCCCTCTAGATTCAGGAATAGCTACATGTACAAGATGACCTGTCCAAGCTAAAGAACTAACTCCAAATAAGCCAGATAAATGGTGATTTAAACGAGATTCAGCATTTTTAAACCAAGAAACACTAGGTTTCCATTTAGGTTGCAAATGAAGCCACCCAGCAATAAGCGCTGTAGCCGCTACACCTAAAAGAAATAAAGATGCTGCATACAAATCTTGATTTGTACGCATACCAATTGTGTACCACCATTGATAAACACCAGAATAGGCGATGTTAACAGGTCCAGAAGCTCCCCCTCGAGTAAAAGCTTCTACGGCTGGTTGACCAAAATGAGGATCCCAAATTGCATGTGCAATAGGACGCACATGTAAAGGATCTTTACCCCATGATTCAAAATTACCTTGCCAAGCTACATGAAATAAATTTCCAGAAGTCCATAAAAAAATAATTGCTAATTGACCAAAGTGTGATGCAAAAATTTTTTGATAAAGACGTTCTTCAGTGATATCATCATGACTTTCAAAATCATGTGCGGTAGCAATTCCAAACCAAATACGTCGAGTAGTCGGGTCTTGAGATAGACCTTGGCTAAATTTTGGAAATCTTGATGCCATAATGCTTTTTTGCAAATCCTCCTAACTATTATCCTACTGAAATAATTCTTGCTAGGAAAAATGCCCATGTTGTAGCAATTCCACCTAGAAGGTAATGAGCAACTCCTACAGCACGTCCCTGAATAATACTCAGAGCTCTAGGCTGAATAGCAGGAGCAACTTTTAGTTTGTTATGAGCCCAAACTATTGATTCAATCAATTCTTGCCAATAACCACGTCCACTAAATAAGAACATTAAACTGAAAGCCCATACAAAATGCGCACCTAAAAATAAAAGACCATAAGCAGATAAAGATGAACCATAAGATTGAATTACTTGTGAAGCTTGTGCCCATAAGAAGTCTCGCAACCAACCATTAATAGTGGTTGCACTTTGAGCAAAATTTCCCCCAGTAATATGAGATACACCTCTTTCTGTTACGCTTCCCCATACATCAGATTGCATTTTCCAACTAAAATGAAAAATTGCTATAGAAATAGAATTATACATCCAAAATAGACCAAGAAATACATGATCCCAACCTGAAACTTGACATGTACCGCCTCGCCCTGGTCCATCACATGGAAAACGGAAACCTAAATTGGCTTTGTCTGGAATTAAACGAGAACTACGAGCAAATAAAACACCTTTTAGTAAAATTAATACAGTTACATGAATAGTAAAAGCATGAATGTGATGAACTAAAAAGTCAGCTGTTCCTAATGGAATAGGTGACATGGCTACTTTTCCGCCTACTGCAACTAAATCACTTCCGCCCCAAGTTACACTTGTAGCTGCAACTGCATTAGGAGCAGTTAAACCAGGTGCTGCAGCATGAATATTTTGAATCCATTGAGCAAATACTGGTTGAAGTTGAATTGCTGTATCTGAAAACATATCTTGAGGACGACCTAAAGCACTCATTGTATCGTTATGGATATACAAGCCAAAACTATGAAATCCAAGAAAAATACATACCCAATTAAGATGAGAAATAATTGCATCGCGATGACGTAAAACGCGATCTAACAAATTATTATACTGAGTTGTAGGATCATAGTCTCTAACTAAGAAAATAGCTGCATGAGCCCCAGCACCTACAATACAAAATGCTCCAATCCATGTATGGTGAGTAAATATAGATAATTGAGTCCCATAATCTGTTGCCAAATAAGGATAAGGAGGCATTGAATACATATGATGTGCTACTATAATAGTTAAAGAACCTAAAGTAGCCAAATTGATTGCAAGTTGCGCATGCCATGATGTAGTTAATATTTCATAAAGTCCTTTATGTCCTTCACCAGTAAAAGGCCCTTTATGAGCTTCTAAAATTTCTCGCATGCTATGACCAATTCCCCAGTTAGTACGATACATATGACCAGCTACTAAAAACAATACAGCAATTGCCAAATGATGATGCGCTGTATCGCTTAACCAAAGACCACCTGTTACAGGATTTAATCCCCCACGAAAAGTAAGAAAATCAGAATATTCTGCCCAATTTAAACTAAAAAAAGGAGTAAGACCTTTAGAAAAACTAGGATAAAGTTGAGAAATTAGTTCTCTATTCAATAAAAATTCATGAGGTAAAGGAATTTCTTTAGGATCAACACCACCATCTAATAACTGATTAATAGGTAAAGATACGTGAATTTGATGCCCAGCCCATGACAAAGATCCTAAACCTAATAAACCAGCTAAGTGATGATTTAACATTGATTCCACATTTTGAAACCAAGATAATTTAGGAGCTGCTTTGTGATAATGAAACCAACCAGCAATAAACATTAATGTTGCCATAATTAAACCGCCAATAGCAGTTGTATACAGTTGCAATTCACTAGTAATTCCTGCAGCACGCCAAATTTGGAAAAAACCTGAAGTGATTTGAATTCCTTGAAAACCCCCTCCAACATCACCATTTAAAATTTCTTGTCCTACAATTGGCCATACGACTTGCGCACTAGGTTTAATATGAGTAGGATCACTTAGCCATGCTTCATAATTAGAAAAACGAGCTCCATGAAAATACATACCACTCAACCAAATAAAAATAACAGCTAATTGGCCAAAATGAGCACTAAATACTTTACGAGATATATCTTCTAAATCATTTGTATGACTATCAAAGTCATGAGCATCAGCATGAAGATCCCAAATCCAAGTAGTAGTACTAGGACCTTTAGCTAGAGAACGCGAAAAATGTCCCGGTTTTGCCCATCTTTCAAAAGAGGTTTTTACGGGATCGATGTCAACAACAACTTTGACTTCTGGTTCCGGTGAACGAATAGTCATTGATATTCTCCTGTCTTCAGACGAGAAACGAAAAAAGTTCTGTCCAGAATAATGAGTTAGTTTCTGAGAAAGAAATTTTGAAAAACTCTCTTGAAAAAACTTTCAAATGGAACAACTATTGCGCAGAAACTACTCAGGACAGACTCTCTACTTTTATTATATTATATCTACAGAGAGCTTGTTGGACCAAAAAACCCTTACCATTTGTTATATGAATACTTTTATACTTTTCAATATTAATATTACAACATGGGTCTTTTTGGGGCGTAAAAAAAAATTTATTGAAAAAGAAAATTACTTAATGTTTCGACTATTATTGGGGAGAAAAAGCAAAACAAAACACATGTGCTAATTTTGATAAATTGAGTTTAACATCAAAAAAATTAAGTATTGTATCTTAATCAAATAGTATCAAAAACCAAAAATAAATCAAATTCTACGTTTCCAATTAGGCTAATAACCACTACTTTATTACAATTTGAAAAGCATAATATAAAGTAAAGTCAAATTTGTTTCGTTTTTGTGTCTTTTATATTTTGAAACTCTTAATAAAGTATTTGACTTATTTTGTTTTATATAACTTTGAACATTGTATGACTATTAATTATTTAGCGTTTTTTTGTTCTTTATTTTCTATTATTTTGTGCTTATATATTTTGTCTGATGACATTTGTCAAATAATAAAGAGTATTCGAATGGCTGTTTTATCATTTTTGAATATGTTGAAAACAGATATACCAAAAAGCTTCATTGCTGTACTATTAGTTTTATCAGTAGCATTTGCTTTAACAACTATAGAAAACAAGCCTGCTCTCCATGTGAGCACCAGGACGGCTGCTGCTGCTCACATGGAGAGCAGCGACTTTGCTGCTGCTCACATGGAGAGCAGCGACTTTGTTGCTGCTCAATTGAAGAGCAGCAAAAGTCTTCAAACATATTCTGATTTGGATTTGGATTTGGATTTGGAGGTAAATACTAGTGGTCAAGAAAATCATAAAACAAAAAGGTTTTGGTCTTTTGAAATTCAAAACAAAAACTTGATGTTTTATGAAGAGAATCATATGATGCATATGATGACTACTGCGCACATGCGAATAGTGGAAATAGAACAAACTGAGAATCAACATGGAAAAATGATAAATTCTAATAAACAAGAACTTTTATTAATCGAAGTAGGTTTTGGAGGTCAGTTTCATAATTCTGTAAAGTGGTACATAAATTTTAGTCTAGATTAGTCTTTTTCTTTTTGAATCACAAAATTGTAAAATCAAATAAATTTTATCTGATTTTACAATTTTGTGATTCAAAAAGAAAAAAAGTGCAGTTTAATTGATTAGAGCGGTCTTACTTTCCTACCGTTTCAAAGTAAAGAGGCTAAAATAGTTAAGTTATGAACCTTCTTTTAGACGATGCTCTAGACTCAAGTGAAATGTTTCAAAAAAAGAATAAATCATTACAAAAACAACTTGACTTATAGTCAGCGATACAAAAGAAATTTAAATATAGACAAAATACTCAAATACACATTCAGTTAAGTGTATTAATAGGTTTTATAACCACAAAAGCATTTAGTAAAAGATGCGATATTCTAACCACTTATTTTCAATTTCATTTATGTAAAAATTCATACAATATTGTTATGAGAAGTAAAAAAAAATTCCTAATAAATATACATTCGCAATAAATAGTAATATATTTCTTCAACAATGGCATGAAGATTTTGGGTAGAATCACAATTAGTTACTCTATTTTTTATTTGATATTGATATTTGCAATATACAAAATTCAACGACTGAAAAGTATTATCTGTCTCAGATTTTTGTATAAAGTTGTCAAATAAATATTCGGGAAAATACAAAGATATTGTTTTTTTCGATTTCATTTTAACTCTATTTAAAAAGAAATAAAAATAATTATCATTTATTGTATCTGTGTTTTGAAAATCTAAAAATTCTTGTATTTCATTGTCTTCAAACAAATTGTTTCGCATTTGAAGTTGTTTATCAAATATTGGGGATTTTTTTCTTTTTCTGTATGGTTCTTTTTTGGACAAAATCATATTAGGTAAAAAAGATTTTGATTTTTGTTCATTTTGTTTGAATAGAGAAAGGAAAAGATAATTTTTAAAAGTGTCTTTTTTAGTATATTCAATTTTTTTTTGGTTGAACGAAGATTTATTTATCCAGAAATCGAGATAGAAAGTTCTATTGCTTTTTGTGAGATATTTAGACAAATAACTGCTATTTAATTTATGACAATTAGTAAACAAAAAAGAGTTAGTCACAAATTCATTATCAACACTTTGACCAAATGTATTTTGAGATGTATCAAATTTCAAAGCTATTTTATTTAATATATTAAAGTCATACGTTCTTTCATAGGAACCAAAAGACACTGATTTTTGGTATTGGATATTGAAAATATCTGAAGTCATTATTTTATGAGATAAATAATCAAAGAGTTCAAAAGTTATTTTCATATCATGCTTTATTTCTTTTTGAAGACCAAACATATGATTTTGTATTGTTTGAAAAGACAATAACCAAATATCTCGAAATGAAGATCCAGCTAAATATTTGAAAATAGAAGACAAAATCATAAATTCTGTAATAGTTGATTTTGCAATAGGCAGTTCTATACATATTTTGGATAAATAATAAAATCTTGTTTTCCATATATCTCCTTGTATTTGATAAAGAGACTTTATTAACATATAAGATAAAAACATATTCCCAATTTTAAAAGCAGTACTCTCAGATTCCAAAACAGAAACATTTAATATACCATATAAATGACGATAAAGGGCTACATGAATTGTAAAACTATTAATATTGTGTTGATTTTGAATTCTATTTATTAATAATATTTCATTAGCTACTCCTTGTATATCTTTAAACGTATAAATCATTGTGTTTGTTTCTAATTCTATATGAAAAAATGTCTCTTTCAATATATTGTGTTGATTTTGTAATACAGTTGCTAAGTTTTTTACACGCTGTATACTTGTAGGAATTCTAACATGTATTAATTTATGAAATATATTAAAACCTAAAAAGGATGGGTCTAATTGTTGACAATTATCCGTAGATCCTATAAACATTATTTTGTTTTGAAAATGAACATTTGAACTCGAACTTATAGTCGAAATTAAACTACGAAGGAGAAAACCGTTTTCAATTGACGTTTTTTGAAAAATAAAAGGTGTACAAAATTCATGAATGGAAGGAATCCAAACAATAGAAGGACTAAGTATTGTAGATAAATGAAATATGAAATCTATTCTTTTTAAAATATGTTTTTTGATTATTCTAATATATTTGAAGGTATCTTCAGTTTCTTGGGGTATTTTTATAGAAAATAAATTTTGTCTACAAATATGAATAAAGGATGTTGTTATATTTGAAGCAAGTTTTTTTATTAAATATGATTTTCCAGTATCTTTTGCCCCTATAACTAAAATAGCTCTGGAAAGCAAATATTCTAATTCCAATGATATACTAGAAGTAGCTAATTCAAAAGGCTTACAAAACGGATATTGTAAATCATGTTTGTTTTGAAAAACTGAATGAAAATTAAAAGTGTTGGTTGAATAAAATAAATAGAAAAGATGTTTCGAATGAAATGAAATATTTTTGGTAAACAATTTTGTATTATTTAAAAAAAACAAATCATGATTTAATAAACGAAAATAATTAACATCTTTATTTAAACTTTTTTTAAAAGGAAAACCATAGTCTTTCATTTTAGTGAAAAGCGGAATTTCTTCAAACAATGTATTTTTACTAATTAAAAATTGTACTGCATTATTTTTTTGTGTTTTGAAAATATCAAAAGGAATTTGATTTATAAATAATTGTTGTCTGAGGATCTTGACTAAAAATTTTGTGAATAGTATATATGGAATTATTATTAGATTTGGAATCAATCGATTTTCATTAAGTTCTAAATTGGATTGTAAAGAAATAGGTTTATTAATCAAATGAACCAGTTTATATAAATTTTTAGAAGGATTTAATAAATATTTATTGTATTCAAAATCAAACCATAAACATAAATACGAAGATCCTATAAACGTAGAAAAACAATGATAATAAAAAAAAAAAAGAATAGAAAACCAAATCAATAATAATATTTGCTCATTTGTAAGATGAGACTTGAAATCAACAAACTTCCATACCTCTTTCCAACTATAGGTATTAGTTGGAATTTGCTCCCAGAAAACAAAATTGACTTGATTATTAGTAACAATTTTGTTAATATTAAAAAAGAACAACCCATAAATATCTGTAGGAAAGTACTTAGTAGTGATAAAACTAGTGGGAAAAGAAAACAGAGACGAAAATGTAGAATAATTATCTGCTAATTTTTTGAAAATCAGTGTATTTAGTTGTATAGCTTTTTGTTTCAAAAAAAACAAGGACTGACTAGTAAAAAACCAAGGTTTATAGATTTCGAAAAATTGGACAGTAAAAAACCAAGGTTTATAGATTTCGAAAAATTGTGAAATTTCAAAGGAATTATTAGCTTTCTTTATATTCCATTTGTTATAAAAAGAAGAAAGTTGATTTTTTAAAATATGTGTTCTATATCGAACTTTTGATTGACAAACAAAAGAAAATTTTTTTTGATTTAAAGATAAAATATGATTTTGCCAATTTGTTAATTCATAATTTGTTGAAGATAGAGTTTTGTTTTTAAAATAGGCAGGAATAAATAATAAAGAATGATTAATAGTGTTTTGCGGCGATAGCTGAATTAAATCTTGATGATTATTCCAACTGGAAATCAATAAAGACTTATTTAAAAAACTGAATTTTGTTTCAACGGAAAAATCTGTAAAATATCTTTCGTTGAAATTGGAAAAAAAAGGAAATAAGTTGTTCAAATATTTTGTCAATATTTGATTACTATAAATCTTGATTTTTTGTTGTTTGAAAATTGAATTAAACAAAATACAATTCATTTCTTTGAAAAAAACGCGAGTTCCAAAAATGTAATCCTTTATATTTAACAAATTTGATAATTTGGAGTTGGAAACCCATAAATTTTGCAATTTATTTGACATTTTTGAATCAAGAAGTTGTTTCTTATTTTTGGATTCATAGACAAAATAGATAATTTGATATGTTAATTGTGAGTTAGTAGTATGTTGTATTAAGTCGTTTGCAACATTTTTATTAATCTCTAAATAAAAAGAATTGACTTTTTTAGTATAGGTTTTATTTACATCAATCCAAGAAAATTTCTTTATTTGTTCAATTTTGAGATCTATAGGAAATTTGAAGTTATCCAAGTAAGGACACAAAAATACCAAATGAAAACGAAAAGAATCCAAAAAAATTTGACTTAAAGGAATTTGAGTCAAATATTGCTTCAAAGTTTGCAACCATTCAAAATGGCTTATTTGTCCTTTGAAATTAGATCCATTCATTTTTGGTAATATCATTACGAAAGGATTTTGAATCCAATTTTGTTCTAATTTGAATAACTTAGAATTCACTCTTTTATACCAATTAGTTAAAATAGTTTCAAAAGTATTAACTTTCCAATTTTCAAAATCTAGAAAATTGATTCTTTTTTGCTCTAATTGTAATATTATAAAAGAAACGTATTTATTATGTCCAATAATATTTTTATGAATGATCTTTTGCAGAATTTTTTGAAAACGAGCATAAGAATTGAAAATTATTTTGTAAGTTTCACGTGTCGGCTGTTTATTTATATAATGATTTCGAGAAAATGTGTGTATTATTTCACTCAGGGAATTTGAAAATAAATTATGAATGAATTTGTTATGTGTAGTTACTATATTCCAATATAGATATACACTATTGTATATTGATTTTTTGTATTTTGAAAAATTGATATAGTCAAAAAAGAAAGAATAAAAACGTTGCTTATTATAATTTTTTATATCAAATAAATTTTTGCTTTGTTTTTTGTACAAGCGAACATATAGATTCGAAATAGAAATATTTTTTTGATTGATTTTGAATTCTTGAAATAGAGAATTAGAATTGACTTTTGATCGATTCAAAACCAAATTTCCATTATGAAATACTTTATTTGTAAATATTTGGAGTATATTTTTGTTCAAAATATTATTTTTGCTTTGAATATACTTATAAATTTGGCTTTGATTCGCAAAAGTGTCCACTTTTGTAGATACTTGATGATTCAAATAAAATGTATCGTTCTTTTGTATTAGTTTTTTGTCTTTGTTATCAAATTGAAAATTTTTGTGTATTAAATGTCTAATTTGATTTTTATCTTGAGTATTTATATAACTACAATCTAAATCATATGTATTTGTATATGAAAGTGATTGAACAACTATAGTAGATTTATATGGTAGTTTGTTTTGAATTTTGTAAAGTATAATAGGAAATGATACTAAACAAATCATTTCAAAGAATTTATGAAACAAAGCTTTTGATATGAAAAAGAAAGGAAATATAGTTTGCAATTTGTAATTATAGTTGTTTTCTTTTTTTAAAAAGTGATAATTAAAAATATTAAAAGGAAAAAAATACAAATTATTCAGAAATTTTGTGAAATTAGAAATATTAAATATCTTTGTAAGTAAAAAACTCAGAGTCAAAAATTCTTTTTTGGAATTCATAAATACAATTGACGAAAAATAAAACCAACTCACGCCTATATTACGAATGGATTTTTGATTGTTTCGCAGTATATGTTGAAAAAGTAAATCAAAATTTGGAAAAATCTGATTCCAATTTAGGATTTTCATTTTAATTCTTGATCTTTGTTCTTTTAGAAAGAAATGCTGAATACGAAATAATAAAGATTGACTTTTAATAACAAATATTGTTTTAGATATTGAATATTTTATACACATAAATAGGTCAAAAAAATAGATTGATTGAAATTAAATTTTGTAATAAAAAAAAAAACGAATGATCTTTATTCAAATGAACATCAAATTAGGTAACAATAACAAAATATCCTTGAAACAAAATTTTCAAAACAAACAATGTTAGAAACCAAATTCAATCTAATTAGTCTGGTTTTACTTGCAATTTGAAGATCCAAATAAACAATGAAGTTGATTCATAGAATTGCCAAAACAAAATACATAGAAAAAAAAAGATAAAGACAAAATAGTCATTTTGAGGGCGAACGACGGGGTTTGAACCCGCGAGTGGTGGAATCACAATCCACTGCCTTAACCACTTGGCCACGACCGCCCTTTTAGTTACTATTCAGCTTAAAACATTTCTTATCATTTTATACGCAATTTCAAAGAAACCAAAGTTTGACTAGAAATACTATTTTTTGATTAATAAAATTTGTATAGAAACATGAATAAAGATGTTGGTATATATTTAAGCTATATTCAATTTGGTTATTCAAGTTTATTATTCAAACCCAATTTAAGATGTTTTCGTTTGAACAAGTAAAATTAATCGAAAAAAAATTTTTTTCAATTAGAATCACAATCAAAACTAAAAGCGTATCAAATGCAAATTTTTTATTCAATACAAAAGTCTTTTCTACCTAATAATAAGTTATTATGTAATGAAGGAATAATAAAATTCATTTGACGATATTCAAAAATAATAATTAATATATACTAGAAATTAGGAGAGATGTCCGAGTGGTTTAAGGAAACGGTCTTGAAAACCGCTGTAGTTATGCTACCGAGGGTTCGAATCCCTCTCTCTCCTTTCATTTCTGTTAATAAAAAATGAATCCATTTATTATAAATCATTAATAATACACTTTTTCAATAAGAATTTTATTGTTATATATTTTATTCCAAAATCTATAATAAGTCTGAGTAGAAAACAAATTAGCAACTATCTATACAAAAAGATAGACAAAAAAAAGAAAATATAATTTATGAAATCAAATTTGTTTTTTAGGGAAGTTGTAGTAGGACCGAGAAAATGGAGCAATATTTTGTGGGCATCTATTTTATTAATTTGCACAATTGGTTTTTTAATCACTGGATTAAGCAGTTATTTTAATAATAATAATCTTTTTTTTCAAATTTTCTTTTTTGTTAAACAAGACGATGTTATTTTATTCGAACCACAAGGCTTGTTAATGTGTTTTTATGGAATAGCCGGTTTTTTTGTAAGTATTTATTTATGGAGTATGTTACTTTGGAATGTTGGCAGCGGATATAATGAATTTGACCGACAAAAAGGAATTTTGTGTTTATTTCGTTGGGGTTTCCCTGGAAAAAATAGAAGAATTCGCATTTATTGTTTTTTAGAAGATATTAAATCAATACGTATAAAAACACAAAAAAATGTGTTTTCTCCTTATAATGTTTACCTTCAATTCAAAAACCAACAAAGTATTCCTCTCAATCAAATGGAAAATTTTGGTGATTTACAACAAATGGAAAATAAAGCAGCAGAAATAGCTCACTTTTTGCAAGTTCCAATACAAGACGTATAATTAAGGTGCCTGAACAAAGACCTTCGACTTTAATCTACAAAAATTGTTGCAAATGAAAGAAAAACAAAATTTTTGAAATAATTAAAAACATAAATACTATGAAATCTTCCAATTTCTATATTTTTGATTGGTTATATAATGCGCCTTATCGTGGCCTTGAAAGAGCATATAAAGCAAGTAAAAAAGCTAGATATGTTCAAACAATTTATGAAAACTATATTCAAAAAGCAACATTAAAATATTCTTGGTATAATATTTACTTATATATAAACGCTGTCTTAGATGAAGCTTTTTTTGACATTTATTGGGGATTGATTGAATTTCAATGCAGTACATTTGTCTTTAATAACTTTATAAGTATTTTTTTCCTACGAAAACCAAATTTTTCAACAAACAATAAAACCAAAGGATTTCCGGATTTTGAAAAGTTACCAAATTATTTGCAAAAACCTGTTTTGAATACTTCAAATAAAGTAGATCTTATCAACAGGAAAATTATATGGATTGAAGCAGCCTTAATAGATTTAAAAGCTTTTCGAAAAAAATGTTCTACAAATTCTATAGAATTTCAAAAACAAAAGACACAACAAAATAATTCAAATTCGAATTTTCAGAACTTAGCAACACAAAAAAATATAACATATGAATCTGTAGGTTTAGTACCTCGATCGATTACACGAACTTTGTCGCGATTCCAAATAGAATTAGCTGGGCGTTCGAGTTCTTTAGTAATTCCAGAATTTCAATTAACTAAATATCAAGTTACGACTTCTGTTCAATATATGGTTTTTTTGGTTTGTTTTCCCTGGCTCTTTTCTTTTTTTTGTAAACTTTTTATTTTTCAACCTTTAATAAATTACTATTGGAATACTAAACAACATCAAATATTTCTCAATAGTTTACAACAAGAAGCTGCTTTCAAACGATTACAAGAAATAGAAGAATTACTTTGGTTAGACATTGTAATAACTAATAATTCAAAAACACAGTTACAAAATTTTGCTATTGAAATACAACAAAAAACAATTTTTTTAGTCAATGAATATAATCTTAATAGTATTCAAATATTACTTCATTTAGTTACAAATTTTTTGTCATTTGGTTTGGTAACATGTATTTTATTATGGGGAAAAAAAAGATTAACTATTTTAAATTCCTGGATTCAAGAACTTTTTTATAGTCTTAGTGATACTATGAAATCTTTTTTTATTTTATTATTGACCGATTTATGTATTGGATTTCACTCTCCTCATGGATGGGAAATTGCTATTAGCTTTCTTTTAGAATATTTAGGTTTTTCTCACAATAAACATTTAATTTCGTGTTTTGTTTCTACATTTCCAGTAATATTAGATACTGTATTTAAATATTGGATTTTTCGTCATTTAAATCGTATTTCCCCATCAATTGTTGTAACTTATCATGCTATGAATGAATAAAAATTTTGATATTTTTATTTCTAAAACCAGACAGAGCCAAAATTTTATTCCATTATTCTAGTACAAAACAAATATGGGAGCAGACAATAATAAATATTTAGTAAATGACAATTATAAATAGTTTTTTTTTTTAAGCCTTTTCTATTAAAGATTTCGTCTTTATTATTCAATTATAAAGAGAAATCAAACTAAAAAATCTTTCTAGTAAGATCTATTTATTTACAATAAAACCCATAAATGAAAACATAATAATATTTTTCTTATTACTTTCCGTGATAATCTCATTATCACAGAAAACAACAACTCAACAAAATTTTCTATTTTAAAAGAATTAGTAATAAATAAATGAAAGTTTACAATTTAGACATTCCTCGTCTACTTATTATATCTTTTGAATGTTTTTTTTTGATATTCTTGTTTTTTCTTCTATTTATCTATATAAATATTAAGAATATATTATTCATTTGTTGTGTGAACAATTAGGGCTATTAGCTCAGTGGTAGAGCGCGCCCCTGATAAGGGCGAGGTCTCTGGTTCAAGTCCAGGATAGCCCACCGTAACAAATAATATAATATTTAATGAAACAAATCAAAAGAGTGTTAGTGACTAAAAAGAAATTGAAAGCATGCCTTGGAAGGCATGCTTTCAATTTCTTTTTATTTTGCGTTTTTCAATTGAAAACAAAAAGTTATATAAAAAAAAAGAATCAAAAGAATCAAAATGACACAGCGTTAATTTGAAAAATCCAAAATTCGTTCAATGGTTACTGATGGAACACTTCATTCACAACAAAATTTTTTTTTATGAAAGGCGACACCCAGATTTGAACTGGGGATAAAGGATTTGCAATCCTCTGCCTTACCACTTGGCCATATCGCCTAAAAAAAGAAAAGAAACATGTGAACATTCAATTTTTGATTAACGGAGAGAGAGGGATTCGAACCCTCGGTACGAAAATCGTACAACGGATTAGCAATCTGCCGCTTTCGGCCGCTCAGCCATCTCTCCTCAATTTCTCTCGAATTATACTAATAAAGATTTTTCAATTTTCTCAATACAAAAGAAAATTTTTGATTTTTGGCTTCATTTTGCAATAGCATAACATTAAGAATTGTGTCAATTTAAGTTGACACAATTCTTAATGTTATGCTATTGCACTGGAGAAATTATCTATATAATTCTCTGCCTAATCGTAAAGCTAAAATACCTGTTAAAAAAGCAGTAACCAAAGCTACAATAATTTGGCTGTCAGAAATTATGGTCATTCTATAATATATATTTATTTTATGATTTCTTTTTTTAGATGATTTGATTAAAAAAAAGAAACATATTTTTGAAATTATTTTATTCAACCTATGGATTCGTAATATCCTACAGCAAACATATAATTTTGTATAGTATAAAAATCATGTCAATTTGTCAATGGATAATAATTTTTATATAGTATCTTTATTTGGGCCGAACTGGATTTGAACCAGTGTAGGCGAAGCCAACGGATTTACAATCCGTCTCCATTAACCACTCGGACATCGACCCTATTTATTAACGATACAAAATGGCTCATTTTGAGTACTTTCCAACTTTGACCATATCTATTATTTGAATACCATTAAATGGTATTCAAATAATAGATATGGTCAAAGTTGGAAAGTACAATTGTTTTTTTATTAAAAAGAAAATAAGTAATATTTTTATTGAAACTTAATGGTATTTAATAAAACATCAAAAAAATCATAGGGAAATACCCCCAGGGGAATTCGAATCCCCGTCGCCTCCGTGAAAGGGAGGTGTCCTAGGCCTCTAGACGATGGGGGCCTTTTTCTTTTCTTTTTTTAGAATACTCTATTTTCTATTTTTTGTCAATACATTTTATTTGAAAATAAAGACAAAATATAAATTTTGATTAAAAAACCACAATTATTTTCTATTTCATTCAATTTGAATGAAATAGAAAATTGGAACACAAATATTGAAAACTTTACTTGTCTAGTTTCAAATTTTGTTCCAATTTTCTCCACTCAATTGCTAAATCTAATAATATTGTAATTTGGTTCTATTATTTCTATATTATTATTTTTTTTGAAAACAGAAACAACTAATAAATTTTATAGTTCAAAACTAACCAAGTCATTTTGTGAATAGGAAAGTTGCTTTTTTTTTTGAATAATTCTTTTTTACATATTAATTGTTGTCATTAGATTTCGGATTTTAATAACAAATATTTTTGCAAAACATAAAATAGGAAACAAAATTTGAAACACAAAATAAATTCAAATAAATTACATACTTGTAGATATAAACGGTTAAGCCTATTAAATCATTGTTGATTTTGGCATTTTATAAGGAGCAGCCTTATATAATTCAAATAATTCTCCTAATACACCTTTAAGTATTGCTCTTGGAACAATCAAGTCAAGTAAACCATGTTCTAATAAAGATTCTGCTACTTGAAATCCAGCAGGAAGTTCTTGACGCAAAGTTTGTTCTATAACTCTTTTACCAGCAAAAGCAATATAAGCTTTAGGTTCCGCAATAATAATATCTCCTAACATACCAAAACTAGCTGTAACCCCTCCAGTAGTAGGATAAGTAAGTATTGAAATATAAATACATTTTTTTTCGATTTGATGAATTTGTAAGACAGATGCAATTTTAGCCATTTGCATAAGACTTAACGTTCCTTCCTGCATACGTGCACCTCCAGAAGCACAAACAATTATAAGAGGTAATTCGTATTTAGTAGCATACTCGATCAATCGTGTCAATTTTTCGCCAACTACAGATCCCATACTTCCTCCCATAAATTGAAAATCCATCACTCCCAAAGCTATAGGTATTCCATTTAAATTTCCTGTTCCAGTTTGTACTGCATCTGTTAATCCCGTTCTTATTTGATTTTCTTCTATACGATCTTTATAAGCTTTTTGATCAATAAATCCTAAAACATCAGAAGGCAATACATTTTCATTCAAAGGCGTCCAAGTTGCAGGGTCTATCAATAATTCAATTCTTTCAGTACTACTCATTTCAAGATGGTAACCACATTCTTCACAAATTCTTTGGTTTTGTTTCAAAAACCTTACATAAAGCATACTCTCACAATTATCACAATGCGTCCATAATCCTTCACTCGGATCAGATTCCGGATATTTAGGTTTTGGAGTGGTAAGCAATTTTAATTTGCGTTTTTCTTCAAACCAATCAACTAATGACATAATAGTAAATCTCCTTTTTATTAACAAATATAGTTTTTATTTTTTTTATAGAGTGGTTTTTTCCCATTTGATTGAACACTCCTCTTTTCTAATAGCCTATTACAAATATTTCTGAAAAACAATATTTTGTCCAATTTTGAAATACAAACAATCCAAAATGATTTCTATTAATATAGAAATTCTATGTTATATAAGTAAGTAAAATAAACAAATTTGATGATTTTTTGATTTCAATTGAGCAAATTTCAGTTTTTCAATTTAATTGACAAATTCAATCATATATATTTATTATATCATAAAATAAATTTTGTTTCAGAAAATTGAATTTGACAATTGTGTTATTATAAAATTATTAAACTTAGAACATTAAAAGGAGTTATTATTATGTCTCGATATCGAGAACCTCGTGTAAAAATAGTACGTCGTTTGGGTCCCTTGCCAGGTTTTACTAGTAAAATGCGTAACCTTCAAAAAAAAAAAGTACAAGAAAAGAAAAAAAAAACTCAATATAGAGTTCGTTTAGAAGAAAAACAAAAATTACGTTTTCATTATGGTCTTACTGAACGTCAATTATTAAGATATGTTCGTCTAGCAAGAAAAACAAAAGGGTCTACTGGACAAGTACTTTTACAATTATTAGAGATGAGATTAGATAATACGATTTTTCGTTTAGGTATGGCAAATACTATACCAGCAGCTCGACAATTAGTATCTCATGGACATGTTTTCTTAAATGAACGTGCAATAAATATTCCGAGCTATCGTTGTAAAGCAAATGATCAAATTATTATACGAAATAGACCTAAATCTAAAGCATTAATAGAGAGAAATTTACTCAATTCGTCTGTTTCTCAAATTCCTAATCATTTAACATTAAAAGAACAAACAGCGTCGGTAAATCAGTTAATCAATCGTGAGTCAGTTGGCGTTAAAGTAAACGAATTATTGATTGTAGAATATTATTCCCGTCAATCTTAATAGTAATATTAATTAGGAAACACACAGAGAATTAGAACTGTGTTTACTTAATCAACTCACTCAAACTATTACAACTTAAAAACTCGCTTTTTTTGTGTAATTTCTATCTTGTTAGGAAAAGGAAAGAGAGGGATTTGAACCCTCGGTAAGTTAAAAACCTACATAGCATTTCCAGTGCTACACCTTCGACCACTCGGTCATCTTTCCTTTTAAATTTGTCTGTTTTTATTAAATTACTCGAATAAGATTTATAGTCACTTTTTGATTAGAATCATTTTCATTTGGAAAAAGTGAACCAATATTATTTTTGTTTAGAAAACAAAAATACCTATAAAAAAAAAAATTTATTGTTCACTTATAAACCGATTTTTTTTATTATTGATCCCATAGTGAATCATCGCTTGTTAGCCCACTGTATCTAAAAATTGAAAAAATATGTTTATTAAAATTTTCTTTTTCGTTCTTTTTTATTTATTAACAAAACAGAAAAAGAAGTGGATCATTCTTGCTATCAAATACAACAAATTTCAATTTATTATTCAAATGCCTAGATCACAAAAAAATGACAATTTTATTGATAAGACGTTTACAATTGTGGCAGATCTTTTACTAAAAGTAATTCCAACCACACAAAGAGAAAAAGAGGCTTTCACTTATTATAGAGATGGTGCGATTTGATTATAAGCTCAAAATAGCTTATGAAATTTGTAATAAATTTTGTAAAACTCACACTAAGCAGAGGTTATTCGGTTGAATACAAAACCTCCTACTGTATACTCTCAGTTGATACAACCTCTAGTTTCAATGATTTCAATTGGATTTATTTAGCAAGAGGGAATAATTATCGAAAAAAATAATTATGTATAATCAAACAAAAATATCGGGAAAACTGACTGAATTCATTTTTCGTAAAAATAAGTAATAAAAAACACAAAATGATTAGAACTCTAAGTGTCCATCTCACTTATTGTTAGAGTATCTGTATAATCATCGGAAAATGTCAGAATTGGTTTTTGAATTTTATAACCACGTGTTGAGAACAAATCAAAACTGAATCAAAATAGACAAAAATAGACAAATCCAAAATTTTGGATGTTTAACTCTTTCATTTGATTGTAAAAGGATGATTAGATATGTGTATACAACAATCACTAATCCCTTACATATAATTGTGTTTGATTTTATTTTTGAAATCAAACACAATTATATGTAAGGAGTAGCCGTATGAAATAAATCTTTCATGTACGGTTTTGAAACGGAGCTTATATATTCAAAAAATAAGCGATCGTAACGCATGTCAGCTCAATCAGAAGGAGAATATGCTGAAGCTTTACAAAATTATTATGAAGCAATGCGTCTTGAAATTGATCCTTATGATCGTAGTTACATACTTTATAATATAGGTTTAATTCACACTAGCAATGGAGAATATTCAAAAGCTCTAGAATATTATTTTCAAGCACTTGAACGAAATCCATCTTTACCTCAAGCTTTTAATAATATGGCCGTTATTTATCATTACCAAGGAGAACAAGCCGTTGAACAACAAGATTTAGAAAAATCTGAAGCTAGATTTGAAAAAGCTTCTGAATATTGGAAACAGGCTATCGCTCTAGCTCCTAATAATTATATAGAAGCATTTAATTGGTTAAAAAATACAGATCGTTTGAAAGAAAAATAAGATATAATTACAGAAAATAATAAAGTATTATTTTTGACTTTTGAACTTCACGATTGTTTTTTTGAATGGCATGTAGATTTCTTATTATCCTATATAGCAAAAAGAGATCAATTTTGTTATTTTTTGTTGATATGTCAAAACTTTCTTATATGTTTTGAAATTTCCAGTTTGTTGTACACAAGAAATATTGAATTTACTTAATAGATATACAAAACCATTTTGTCAAAAAGACAAAATAAGAATATACAAATAACAAAATGAGTGCTTCTTATCTTCCTTCTATTTTAGTTCCTCTAGTAGGCTTAGTATTTCCGGCTATTACTATGGCGTCATTATTTTTATATATTGAACAAGACGAAATTGTATAAGCAAATTATAGATAAATAGTGTTTATCTTAACAAGCAATCTATAAAATATCTACACGATATTGTATAAAAGTATCAAAAATATAATGTTTTATTAAAAAAACACCTTTTTTTTTTTAAAGGATTATATTTATAATAAAGCGTTATTTTGTATTCTCTTTGTCCTATTTGTTATTGTAAATATTGGTTCTTAACCGTATATAGTCACAAGACAAAAGTGTACATAGATAATCTATTTTTGTTAATAATTGGGAGATAATTTTTTATGACAATAGCATTTCAGTTAGTTTTATTTTTGTTAATTGTAATTTCTTTTTTGTTAGTAATTGGTGTACCTGTTGTATTAGCTTCACCAGATGGTTGGTCTAATAGTAAAAATACAATATTTTCTGGTGCTTCTTTATGGATTGCTTTAGTTTTTTTAGTAGGAATTTTTAATTCTTTTATTTCATAAATTTAACAAACAAATATAGCTATAGTGGTAAATAAATAAAATGATAGAATTAGATATTTCTTTTCTAGCATTATGACTATTTTTGTTGTTAATTATATTTGTTTTATTGGCAATTAATATAGAAAACAAATTATTCTAGTAACGGATTTCTTTTGTAAATCAAAATTAGAAAGGCAGAAAACTCTAGAATACTTCTGTAATAAGTGAATTGGAGCATTATCAAAATGAAACAATTGTTTCATTTTGATAATGCTCCAATTCACTTATTACAGAAGTATTCTGCGTAGTAAAACATATCGGTAATATTTTTAGTACCTGTACATATTTATTGCACACTATAAAAAGTTTTATTATATAAAAAAGGTTGTTGAACTAAAGACGTAATTGACTCTACTTTTTGATTCCATAATGGTAAGGCTAAATTTGGATAAATTCCTAAACCTAACATTGGTAAAAATAAAGATATTAAGACAAAAACTTCACGCGGTCCAGCATCAAACTTTTGAAAATCACTAGTAACAATACGTGTTCCATAAAACATTTGTCGTACCATAGAAAGCAAATAAATAGGTGTTAAAATGATGCCTATAGCTTCTATTAAAGTAACACAAGCACGGAATAAAGGTGAATATGATGTAGTAGTAATCATCCCAAAAAAAATCATAAGTTCTGATACAAAACCACTCATACCTGGTAATGCTAATGAAGCCATTGCACATGTAGTAAACATCGCAAACATTTTAGGCATTAAAGACCCCCAGGCACCCATTTCACGAAGAATTAAAGTACGAGTTCTATCATAACTAGTTCCCGCTAAAAAAAATAGACTAGCACCAATTAAACCATGAGATACCATTTGTAGCATTGCTCCACTTAAACCCAAATTGGAAAGAGAACCTGTTCCTACAAGAACAAACCCCATGTGAGATACAGAAGAATAGGCAATTCTTCGTTTAAGATTACGTTGTGCGAAAGAAACTAAAGCTGCGTATACGATTTGAATCGCACCTAAAATAACAAGTATTGGAGCAAATAAAGCATGTGCATGTGGGAGTAATCCCATATTTATGCGAACAAAACCATAACCTCCCATTTTTAATAAAATACCTGCTAACAACATACAAGTACTATAATGCGCTTCTCCATGAGTATCTGGTAACCAGGTATGAAACGGAATAGCAGGAAGCTTTACTCCATAAGCAATCAAAAAGCCTAAATATATAAGAATTTCTAAACCTAAAGGATATGATTTTTGAGATAGTGTTACAAAATCAAATGTAGGTGTATTTGTATTCCATAAACTTAATGTAAGAGATGCAGCAAGTAAGAAAATGGAGCCACCAGCAGTATATAAAATAAATTTTGTTGCTGCATAAAGGCGTCGTCTTCCTCCCCACATAGATAATAATAAATATACTGGTATTAATTCTAATTCCCACATTACAAAAAATAATAAAATATCCTGAGAAGCAAATAAGCCTAATTGACCAGTATACATTGCCAACATTAAAAAATGGAAAAATTTTGGGTTACGAGTAACAGGCCAAGCTGCTAATGTTGCTAATGTAGTTATAAATCCAGTTAATAAAAAAAGTCCTATAGATAATCCATCTAAACCTAAACGCCAATGAAAGTTTATATTATCAATCCATATATAATCGTCTGTTAATTGGATTGGTACATCAGATAAACTATAATAAGAACCAAAAACATAAGTCATTAAAAGTAAATCTAAAAGACATACACCTAAAGTGTACCATCGAATTATATGATTTCCATTCCCAGGTAAAAAAGGGATCATTAATCCTGCAAATATGGGAAACAGCACAATAATAGTTAACCAAGGAAAATGTGACATAGTAAATATTTTGAGTTGTTTGTGATAGTAATTGACGTTCAAATAAAATCAAAGGACAATTGAATTTGGTTCATATTTGAATGTTTTTGAATTCACAAAAACAATTTGTTTTTGTGAATTATGTGTATTTATCAGTAGTTGCGTTTTATTCTTTCAATATAGGACGGATGAAAATATAGGAGAAAACGTTTTCTAATAAGCTAATCCCATACTACGAGTAGTTTCAGGACCTAAATAAACTCTTACACTTAAAAAATCAGTAGGACATGCAGATTCACAACGTTTACAACCTACACAATCTTCTGTTCTAGGAGCTGATGCAATTTGACTTGCTTTACAACCATCCCAAGGAATCATTTCTAAAACATCTGTAGGACAAGCTCTAACACATTGAGTACAACCAATGCAAGTATCATAAATTTTGACTGAATGTGACATAAAAATCTCCTAAAAAAACAATACTTTAAGTTCAATGGTTTTTTACTAAGAAAAAAAATCAAGAAAAAAATCAAAAATGATTTTTTTAGTCAATTTTATTATACCTATCTAATCATTTTATTGCAAATAAAGATCTTTTGGTTTTCAAAAATATTCAAAGCCTATTAATGATTAGTAAGCATTCAAATTTGCCTTAAAAACAAAGATTACCATTTCAATAAATTGAATTGGTCAATACGAGTAGAATTTCGATTTCGATAAATATTTAGTACAATAGCAAGTCCAATAGCTGCTTCAGCAGCAGCTATTGCAATAATAAATATAGCAAATAATTGTCCTTTAATTTGATCCGAATCTAAAAAAGTGGAAAAAGTAACGAAATTTAAGTTAACACCATTTAACATTAATTCAAGACACATAAGAGCTCTTACCATACTTCGACTAGTTATCAGACCATATAAACCTATACAAAATAAGAAAGCTGCTATACAAAGTGAATTTTGAAACATAATTTATTAATAAAAAGACTACAAATGAAAATAAAAATTTTTGTATACTAAATGAAGTACTTTTTGCTTTCAAAACAAAATATAAACTTCTCATCATATTTCATTCATTTTAAAAAAGATCCTAGTATATTATATTTGAAACATTTCTTTTTTCTCTTCAAAAAAAGAGAAAAAAGAAATGTTTCAAATATAATATACTAGACACTTAACATGAGAATTCGTCATTTAAACAACTCATAGTTTGTTTTGTTTTTTATTCGAAAGAAATGCCGCCACTCGGATTCGAACCGAGATGCCTAAGCACTGCTTCCTAAGAGCAGCGTGTCTACCAATTTCACCATGGCGGCTTATTTTATTAGTACTTATATTTTACTCTATTTAAATTAGAACGTATTTTTTTTTCTCTTAAAGATTTGATATTTGACTTATCCAATAAACGGACAAAATTGATGAAGAAATTGTTATGTTGACGTATTTAATCGACCTGTATCTAATCAAGCGAGAAATAAATCAAAAGAGTTGTCGTCCATCCGTGGAAGCGACTAAATTCTCAGTCAAATCAGAAGTTTCTGATTTGACTGAGATTTTAGTTGCCCCCTTTTGCATATGACAAATGAAATCACAAATTATTCTTTTTCATTATCAAGATTTTTCTGAATAATGCTATTTTTCATATCCATAAATTTCTGAAAAACAAAAAGACGACTTTGTTTTTGATAGTAAAAAAGTATACTATATATATACAAAAACAATAGAAAACAAGGAAAATACCATATCATTTGTATATAAGTAAACACTATATTAATACTCCTTTTTTTTACACAAATTTTAATTGTAATTTATTTTAAAACACCTGCTTTTTGCAAAATGTGGTGAACGGTTTCTGTTGGTTGAGCCCCTTTTTGAAGTAATGCCAAAACGGTTGGAACATTTAAATGGGTAACATCTTTTATAGGGTCGTAAAAACCAACTTCTTGTAACGCTCTACCTTCTCTTCTTGATTGAACATCAATTGCAATAATTCGATAAGTTGGTTAGTAGGATAGATTTTTTGTCTTCCTTAAGAACTGTAAATGAAATTTTCAATTCATACAGCTCCGGTAATAAAAACAGATTTTTTCACAAAAATTTACTGCCAGCTTTTTTCTTTCAAAACAAAAGAAAACAAAAATAAAAAACAAAAATGAAATTTTGTTGATTTAAAAGCTTTCTTCAATTTATTAATATTTGGTTCTTTCTAAAATTAGTTTATTATCTATTTAATAAAAATTACTTGTTCTATTCCATAATTTTCTTGTTGTCTTTAGGTTTAAATTATATTCTGACGGTTTCTTTTATCCAAATGATTTAAACAACGTAAAAAATTTGAACTTGTAACCATTAACTATTTATCTTTTTGTTTCCTGATTTTCTTGAAAGTTTTGCCAAAATGTTCAAAACAGAATTTTGTACTTCTATCAAAATCAGAAAATAGATGTTTTTCGTTGCAGTTGATTTCAAAATAACAAATTATGACGAAATTGTCTATTTTGAAAAATGAAAGCTAACAGAATCTAAAGAATTTATTTATTCAATTTAACCATAGACTTATCTGTTCAAAATTAACTAGAAAAAGTTATTTTATTATCAAAAGTTTATGTTAAGTTATAAAAAATAACATTTTTGAAACAGAGGCCTTTTTTTTTGAAAAAAAAAACGGAAAATTTTGAATCCGTAATTTTATAAATAGAGAAACAAGTCGCACGTTGTTTTCTGCCATATCTTTTTAAACGTATTTTAACCATGGGAATATATAATATTTTTGGTTATTAACCTACAGGTTAATAGAAAATCCGTACTATATCTAAATCGTTAGTAATAAGCTGTCTAAATATTTAGACAGCTTATTACTAACGATTTAACTCAAAATTTTGTTAAGCATTCAAAGCTTCTTTTGCAGCATACATTACTTCTACAGTAATTTTACTTAGAGAATTTTGGCGTGCAAATTTTTCTGTGTTTCTTTTAATTTTGCCACGCACAAAACCAGGTATTTTACTTAATTCAGATAAACTATCAGAATCCCACGCTAAATCAAGATCTGTAGATAATGATTTAGTAATAACTTCTTTCGTATCATGACCACCAAAAATTTCTAAAAGATGATCTTCCATACCTAAAGTAAATGAATTATATACTAAATCAGCTATTTGATTTGTACCTTCATAACCTAAAAAAGGACGATATCCAAGCGGAAAATTTTGTATGTGAACAGGTGCAGAAATTACTCCACATGGAATATCAAGACGTTTTCCAATATGTCGTTCCATTTGGCTTCCAAAAATTGAAGAGGGTTCCAAACGAGCGATCATATCGCCAACATCTGTATGATTATCAGTAATAAGTACTTCATCACAATAACCTTTCACTTGTTCTTGAAACCAATCTGAATCATGTTTACAGTATGTTCCTGCACATACAACATGTATGCCCATTTCTCTAGCTAATATTTTCGTCATTGATGCAGCATGGGTGGTATCTCCAAATACAACTGCTTTTTTGCCTGTCAAATTTTGACAATCGATCGATCTAGAAAACCAGGCTGCTTGCGATACAAAACGTGTTTGTTGATCAATATAAGATTCATAATTTACTGTTTTTCCTAATAGAATAGGAGCCCATTTATTAATATAAAATTCAATTTGTCGTATAAATTCTGCAGTACCCACAATTCCCATAGGAGTTATTGCTACGTAAGGCATTCCAAATTCTTTTTTTAAATAAGAAGCGGTCATTAAACCTACTTCACGATAAGGCACTATATTTAACCAAGCTTTTGGAATATTACGAAGATTTTCAATCGAGCCTCCTTCTGGAATAATTTCATTAACTTGAATACCAAGATCTTGAAAAAGTCTTTTTAGTTCTCTACAGTCATGTTGATTATGAAAACCAAGAGTAAACATACCAATAATATTTACGGATGGAATATTACTAATAGATTGATTTAAAGTGTTTTGTTTACGAGCTTTTTCAAGATAATAACGTACTATTTGCTCAAGAGTACGATCAGCTGCTTGTAATTCGTTAACTCTATAATGATTTACATCAGCTAATATTACATCAGAATAAGATGTACTAGATGCTCTATTAACAAAATTTTGAAGATCTTCCTGAAGTATACTGGAAGTACATGTAGGGGTTAATACAATCAAGTCAGGACGTTCTTCTTTATCTTTACGGGTAATATTTTCTACTACTTTTTCTTGAGATCCACGTGCTAATACATGACGATCTACTATACTTGCTGTTACAGGAGTAAAATCTCTTTCTCTTTCAAGCATCGAACGCATTACATTAAAATAGTCATCCCCTAAAGGAGCATGCATAATAGCATGTACGTTTCGAAAAGAACTTGCAACGCGTAAAGTACCAATGTGAGCTGGTCCCGCATACATCCAATAAGCTAGTTTCATGAATAAAATCCTCTCTAATAATAATAATAATAAATAAACAATAATGTATTTTCTTTTACATAATTGCTAAATGTTCTAATATCAATTGACAAAAATACTTTATTAACAAGTTTTTCCAAAATTTGTGATTACAACTTATTTCTAAAATGCCCATTCCTTTCTATATCTTAAAACTTTATTTTCTCTTTATACTAAATATATATCATATAATTTGTAAATAAAGATAATAAATTAATGAAATAAATAAAGATAAAAATGTTTTTAATTATTTGAATTTGAAAGTTTTTGCTATATTGTTTATAGTGCAATATATAGAAAACTTATAACATTTTTTTTGCAATATGATCAAAAAGATGAAAACACAAAAAATATGTTTTATGTTTTCATCTTTTTACTTCCCAAAAATAATGGTCAAATTATAACTAGAATAAGTAATAAAGTATACTTCCTTTGATAATTTTCTTTTGATTGATATAATAGGAATATTTTCTTTTGAATTTTCAAAATAAATCACAACTTCAATTAATTTGTTTGTGATTTATTTTGATTCAAATTTGTTACGAATAGAATATATAAAATAAATAGTAACAATGTACAAATATACAATTGATTTTTGAATATTTAACCTAAAAAAACATTTTCAATTACGTCCTAGGTACTATATTTCCGAAAAATTTTTGAAAAATAAACATACACGCAACCAAAGACCCTACAGTTAAAACATATGGAGTAAGGTTCACAACTCTTTGGGGGTCCTGCACCAGACTATTTGCGATAATTGTTGCAAGAGTTGATACAGACCTGTCTAAAGTGTCCATATCAGGAGGGATATTAGGTATAGAAGTTTGAATTGCATTACGAATAATTTGATTTATACGAGCAGCAATTTGGTCTGTAGAAGTATTTTTTACAGAAGTTTCAATTATAGTTACCAAATCTTTCGCTAAAAAGCCACACTGGTTCAAAACATAAACTGCCTTTGAAATGTCATAGAATTGGCCTGGCACATAATCAGACACCAATTGGCAAACTTGGATAAATACTTTCATCCTATCTCGACCAAAACTAGAGCCACGTCTAAAGTCTATAAAAACCTTATAAAGTGCTTCTGTATCTTGAAACGGTTGTAAATGATTTTGGTGATTTATCACGCTTACTGGATATTGTTTTATTTTGTTTAATAAATCTATGATTTGAGAACGTATACCAATATCCACATGCGATATAACGGTATTGTTTAGTAAAAGTAAAATCTCCTCTTTATATAATAACAATCTGCCATAGCTTTGTGAAGGGCCATAATAAGAAGTATTGATTGCCTGAACAGCTGCTCTCCATACATCCAAGTGAAAGCGAGTCGTCTGTTGGTCTGGTGATATGACGACATAGTTTACTAATGTCTCCAGTATCGTATCTGAAATAAAAGGGAAAAATTTTTGAATGTTTCTTACTGATTGCAATACGTCATTCTGTAATTGAGGGTTGTCTGACATAGTGTAAATTCTGGACCTCGACAACCATCGTCTAGCGTGTGATAATTGCACAGGAAATAATTTATGACTATAACTATTTTTACGAAGAATAGCGGCACTAGCAATTTGAGTGAAAATAGACTGAAGCCAAAAACACAGAGCAAAAATGAAAACAACTACTACAACTCTAGGAAATACTTGTTTGAGTACAGCAAGCACGTGTTGAAAAGCTTTTTCACGTTCCTCTAAAGTTAATTTAACATAAATTATGGACAAATAACACACAAAAACAAATGGCAATACATACAATACAATTGGAGACAAAGTCAATTTAGAAAGACTGAATCCATATGAGCCTGCATGGATTAAAACATTTCGTTTTCTAGCATAATATTTATTTCCAACCATTCCAAATTTATCGACAAAGGCATTTTCTGGTGTCAAAAGAAATTGATTTCTGATCCAAACACATTATCTCTTCCCTGAACCTACAATTTTGCATCTATTTAAAAGCTGACAACCAATCAATTTACCGTTGAAATTTGTTTTTATTTGTGTTACCCCCATTTTTATTAGAATAGACAAATTATTATTCATTATTATACTACAAGAAAGACACAAAAGTTGAGTATTTTTCCAAATAAACTAGAAATATTATAAATTATTAATTATAATATTAAAAAAATTATACGTAACTTATCGAAAATATGAAAATATATTGGAAGGAAACATTTTTGATTTAACAATAAATAAACAACTTATTTTGTAACTTTATAAACAATCAATAAAAAAGCATATTATCAAATTTTGAATAACAACTAGTGCATTTCATAGTATTTAAAAAATTGAATTCCAAAATATATAATATAAAGAAATACATCAAATGGCAAATAAAGAACGTCTAATTACAATAGCCATTTTGACCTCAAAAAAAAGAATGGACAAAATGGCTATTATTTATTTTTATGGATTTCTAAGAATTTATATACTCTTTTTGTTTGTTATGTTCTTTATTGCCAACTAACAGAAATACCATCTAAAATAACAGAAGCATTATATAATTCTAAAATAATAACTAAAAAAACTGCAAACAAAGCCATAAAAATAGCCATAAGTACTGTAGTTCCCCAACCAGGAGCAACTTTACCATATTCTGAATTAAGTGGTTTTAATATATCACCCAAACTTGTTTGTCTACTTTTTTTATTTGAAATATCTTTTATTGATTGTGTAGCCATATATTTATTACAAATTTATTTTATTTTGACTTTCTATACTATTATTTATATTATATTAAATAAAATACTTTCAAACGGGGTATTAGAATGTTTTTAATATTTTGAATAGAAAAAACATTCATCATAGGGAGGACAGATATAACATTATTAAACAATTTAAATGTCATGGAAACTGCAACTTTAGTCGCTTTATTTGTATCTTGTCTACTTATAAGTTTTACTGGCTATGCTCTTTATACAGCTTTTGGCCAACCTTCAAAAGATCTAAGAGATCCGTTTGAAGAACATGAAGATTAATAACTAAAAAGATCTTTTGTTTAAGTTTAAATTACTTACTTCTTCAACAAAAGATCTTTTTAGTTAAAAAGATAAAATTCAAAAAAAAATAATTCCTATTTTTTTTCTTTTGCAACAATCTTAGGTGGCTCACGAAAAAATATAGCAAAAAAAATAATTCCTAAAGTACCGACCAATAAAAATGTATATACAAGAGCTTCCATATATGTTATTGATTAAAATTAATGATAACTTGCATATTAATAAAACAAAATGCTAAACAACTCTTATTTTTAGTCTTTAGAATAAAAAACTACAGATTAAAAGTAAATACAAATCAAAATATTTAACATTTGTTACTCAAAATTCAAAAATACTTTTTCAAAAATTAAATAGTTTGTTTTTTAGTAGTTGGATCACCTAATTTTTGGAATAATCCGAATTCTAATTGAGAATCTAAATCTGGATCAATACCAGCAAAAACATCTCTGAATAGAGTTCGAGCCCCATGCCAAATATGACCAAAAAAGAACAAAAGCGCAAAACACGCATGTCCAAAAGTAAACCAACCTCTTGGACTACTACGGAATACACCATCAGATTTAAGAGTAGCTCGATCAAATTCGAAAATTTCTCCTAATTGAGCACGTCTAGCATATTTTTTTACAGTAGATGGGTCGCTAAAGCTAACACCATCTAATTCTCCGCCATAAAATTCTACACTAACACCTACTTGTTCAATACTGTATTTAGATTCTGCTCTTCGGAAAGGAACATCCGCTCTTACAATGCCTTCTTCATCAACCAATACCACTGGAAAGGTTTCAAAAAATGTTGGCATACGACGAACAAAAAGTTCATGACCTTCTTTATCTTTAAATAAAGCATGACCTAACCAACCTACTGCTATACCATCACCATTATCCATGGCACCTGCACGAAATAATCCACCTTTAGCAGGGTTATTTCCTATGTAATCATAAAAAGCTAATTTTTCAGGAATTTTAGACCATGCTTCAGATATGCCTAAACCTTCCGAAGTGCTAGTACGAATACGTCTATCTATTTCTTGTTGGAAATATCCTTGATCCCATTGATAACGAGTAGGGCCAAACAGTTCTATAGGAGTAGCTGCACACCCATACCACATTGTTCCTGCAACTACAAAAGCAGCAAAGAAAACGGCTGCAATACTACTAGATAATACAGTTTCAACATTACCCATACGTAAACCTTTATATAAACGTTGAGGTGGACGTACACTCAAATGAAATAACCCTGCTAAAATTCCTAAAATACCTGCAGCGATATGATGAGAAGCAATTCCGCCAGGATTAAATGGATCAAATCCTTCAGCTCCCCAAGCTGGAGCTACTGGTTGTACTTGTCCAGTTAAACCATAAGGATCAGAAACCCAAATGCCCGGCCCAAATAATCCTGTTACATGAAAGGCTCCAAATCCAAAACAAAGTACTCCAGATAAAAACAAGTGAATACCAAAAATTTTTGGTAAATCAAGTGAAGGCTTGCCTGTACGTTCGTCGCGAAACAATTCAAGATCCCAGTAAACCCAATGCCAAATAGCAGCTAAAAAGAGCAAACCAGATAATACAATGTGAACTGCAGCTACACCTTCATAACTCCAAAGTCCAGCATCAGTAATAGTTTCACCAGTAATACTCCAACCACCCCAAGATTTTGTAATTCCTAAACGAGTCATAAAAGGAATTACAAACATTCCTTGTCTCCACATAGGATCAAGAACAGGATCAGAAGGATCAAATACTGCTAATTCGTATAGAGCCATAGAACCTGCCCAACCTGATACTAAAGCAGTATGCATTAAGTGAACCGCTATCAAACGACCTGGATCATTTAAAACCACTGTATGAACACGATACCAAGGTAAACCCATTTTTTCGGGATCCTTTTTTTGATATACACTTTGTGACTTACTTACATTTCAATAATTGACTTATGATCTTATCTTATTATCGCTTTTTTTTTTTATTCTTTTATGTAAAAAAAAAAAAAAAAAGAAACGAATAAAATGAAAACAACAACTTTTGTCTTTATCATTTATTATAACAGTTCTATAAATAAAATACAAATTAATTCACTTCGCCATAATAATTGAATTTTATACAAATGTGCTTTTTTTGATTTTAAATGGTTGTTCTAATTATTTATTAAAAACACAAAATTCAAAATCTATTGAAACGAAAGACAAAAGCAAACATAATTTTGCCATGTTTTGAAAAATGGGGATAACAGGATTTGAACCTGCGGCATTTTGTACCCAAAACAAACGCGCTACCAAGCTGCGCTATATCCCCCCGATTTTATTTTGCAAGGACAATTCAATATAACCAAATCTATTGTTTTTTGATAGCATTCATATTAGTATATTCTACTTACTAAGTTTTAGATATTTTAGAATAATTGGTCTTTAAAGACAAAATTGAAATAAATACTTTTTGTATAGTTTTCAAAATTGAGGTTAGTAGAATTAACCGATTGAATATAAATTATAATCAATTTTATTATTAAGAAATACAATTGAAAATCAACATATGTTTATTCAAAACAAAAATAACTAAATAGAAGCATAGTAAATAAGGTTTTGTTTTTTGAATTATTTTTAGAAATATTCAAAACAATAGCCTTTAATAAAATAGAATCTAACATTTATAGGAGATTTTGATGCAAGACGTAAAAACATATCTTTCTACAGCACCTGTATTAGCTGCTGTTTGGTTTGCAATTTTAGCTGGTTTATTGATAGAAATTAATCGTTTTTTTCCAGATGCTTTACTTTTACCTTATGTTTAATACAAAAAATAAATAGAAATTTTGATAAATAATTCAAAAATTTTGAAATTTTCTTCGAGTCGTCAGTTTTTATTGTTTATTTATTTTGACCATTGTGTTTTTTAAATTTTTGAAAGAGGTTACGTGTGATTTTGAATTTCTATCATATGTAATCTCTTTCAAAACAATGTTCATTTTTGTGATTCAATCATTTTTTTTATATTCCTCTGTATATGGCTAAAAATAAAGATGTTAGAATTAGTATAACTTTAGAATGTACTAAATGTTCGGACAATACTAATAAAATAGGTATTGGTATCTCTAGGTATATTACTCAAAAAAATCGACGAAATACTCCTAATCGATTAGAAATAAAAAAATATTGTCGTTATTGTGGGTCTCATACGATGCACAAAGAAATTAAAAAATAAAAAGTTAAATTGAAATTATGAGACAAATTAATAAAAAAATAAATCGAAAAAGAATAACATTCCGCAAAAGAATACCTTTGAATCCTGGAGAAAATATTGATTATAAAAATCAAAGACTCTTACGTAAATTTATTAGTAAACAAGCTAAAATACTTCCAAAAAGAATTAGTAAGCTAACATCAAAAAAACAACGAATAATGGCTCGCTCAATTAAAAGTGCTCGTATTTTAGCGTTTATGCCTTTTTTGAATAATGAAATTTAAAATCAATTTTGTAAATTGTTTGCTGAAAGATTCAAAATTGCTTAATTAGCCTTAACTCAATCTTGTACTCAAATCATTTGAGTACAAGATTGAGTTAAGGCTAATTAAGCAATTTTGCTTAGAATAGTAGAAAATGTTTGAGTATCCAAAATAGCTATTTGGGCTAATATTTTACGATTTAATTGAATACCAGCCTTGTGAAATTTGTGAATAACTTGACTATAAGAAATTCCTTGTTTACGAGATGCCGCATTGATACGAGTGATCCATAGAGAACTAAAATCTCTTTTTCGACGTTTCCTATCTAAATGCGAATAAACTAAACCTTTCATAGCCTGTTGTTGGGCTACACGATAAAGTCTTGAATGAGCGCGTTTATTTCCAGCAGTAATTTCTAAAATAGATTTACGACGCTTTTTGGCTACATAACCACGTTTAACTCTAGTCATAATAGTAATAAGTACAATTTTTAAAAATGATCTCAATATCTAAATATATTAATAAATTTTGGATAGTTTTTCGAACAAATCAGTCGATATTTGATTTTGTTGATGAAACAACCATATTAATTAACTTTTGAATAACAAAATAAAATTTGGCAATTCTGTCTTATATAAAAAAAACAGATCAAAATAGTTTTGGCTTCAATAAATTTCCTAACCAAAAACAAATCAAGAAACCCTTTTTGAATAAATAAGGAATAGGACCTTAAACTCAGTATGTTTTTGAATTTCATCGTTCCTATTATTTTCTTTATGAAGACAAGATTTTCTTTATGAACCGGAGTATTCAAATTCTATAAATATAGATAAGAATGCTATTTCGACTTGTATAAGTAGAATTCTTAAACTCTTAGTGAATATTAGTTATTTTCACTCTTACTACCATTTCGGTTCTTTCAAACAAATAAGAATTTATAAAAAAATGAATCTTAGTCTTTTTTTTGAACGATCAAAATTTGTTTGTATTTGATATCATTACTTTTCGCTTCACAGATTGATAATTATTCAATGCTGCGGAAATAGTATAGTCCACCTTGCATTTAGGCGTTTGGATTTGCACCAAAAAAAAGAATAAGTTACAGTATAATGGTACTTTTTCATTATATGCTAAATTTCATTTTACAAAAAAAACCAACTAAATAGCTATTTGTGTTTTTTTTTTTGTAAAATCAATATTTAAACGAGTCACACATACACTCTGGTACACACTCCTCTTCTTTGAGGACAACCTCGAAGAGCAGGAGATTTTGTTCTATTTTCTGTAGGTTTTCTTCTACTTCTAATAAGTTGTTGAATTGTAGGCATTTTCTATTTAGCTAAGATTATTAAGTTTGGATACATCCTAACTATATTATATCTTTTCAAAAATGAGCAAAATATTTTAGGATTTAGTAGCAGTTGCCTGCTCATCTATTGTTACTAAATCTACAATACCATAAGCTTGAGCTTCTTTAGCAGACATAAAAACATCACGTTCTAAATCTTCCGAGATTAACCATACAGGTTTCCCTGTTCTTTGCATATACACTTTAGTTATGCAATCTCTAAGTTTCAATACTTCTTCAGCTTCCATAATACATTCACCAGCTTGTCCTTCATAAAACGAACTTGCTGGTTGATGAATCATTATTCTAGCGTGAGGGAAAGCCATACGTTTTGTAATTTCTCCTCCTGTGAGAATAAACGAGCCCATTGAAGCAGCTAATCCCATACAAATTGTATGTACATCTGGTACTACAAATTGCATAGCATCATAAACAGAAATACCAGCTAATACCGCACCTCCAGGAGAATTTATATACATATATATATCTTTATTTTCATCTTCTCCATTAAGATAAATCATAATACCAATTAATTGGTTAGCAATTTCGTCATCTACATTTTGACCCAAAAACAGCAATCTTTCACGATATAATCGATTATAAACATCGATCCATGTAGCATCTTCTTCCCCAGGAATTCGATATGGTACTTTTGGAACACCAATAGGCATAATTTTGATTTGACTTTATATTATTTTTGTTTTCTACCTATATTCTCGTTTTTGAATATAATTTTGTAAATTTGTATTTGAATTTTTGTAATAATTGAAATTGATTGAAAGCATAAAAAAAGACAAAAAGATCAAATCCTACCACTTTTTGTTTTATTATAAGCAACATTAGTTAACCTTTTCATTTATTACTTTTTCAGTAAAGTTTTTTGCAAAAACAAAAACACTTTGTTACTTCCAGACAATATTGAAAAGCAAAATAGGAAATACTAATAAGATTATCTAGCGTATTGGTAAAAAAAGACAAAAAAGATACGAAATCAATTCTCTTTTTTTTTGGTTATCTAAAAAAAGAGAATTTGCAAAGCGGGTAGCGAGAATCGAACTCGCATCATTAGCTTGGAAGGCTAAGGGTTCTAGTCGATGCTGAGTAGTAAAGAGCATCTCTATTTCAAAACTAGACATGAATTTTATTTTCATCTAGCTTCTTTGCATATTCATTTTTGTTTTAATATGCAACATCTATGTTTGCTTGAATTGAAAGCATTTTAGATGATCCCTCTGAAACACAACAAAACTAAAATGTATGAAATTCAAAGAATTTGTAATACAAACCAAAATTCAAAAAAGTGGTTTTTTCTAAAAATAATAACAAAATTTTGAATTTCATATATAAGAAGAATATTTTTAAAGATCAAAAAAGACTCTTTAATTGTGTACAGTTACTTCGTTTTTTGTATGCAAAAAAAATCTTTAGGCAGGCTTTCTCTACCAGGCTAAAAAACTTAATGTTATGCAACAATTAGTAAAATTCATTGTTGGTTATTAAAGCCAGTCACTTTGTGTTTTACCGTCAAAGTGTATCTAATAATGATATATAAATTTTGCCTTTAACACAATATTTGCTTTTTGTGTCTTTGCCATAGATTTTGTCTATCTAGATTCTAGTTTTTTTAAGGAATCAAACAAAACTCAAATTTTGATAATCTCGCTTTAAATTACAGAATATTCTTGTATGAATAAAAACTACAGAGAATAAACGTTAGTTTTAGAGATTATACATTTTCTACAATATCAGTAGAAAAGGTTAATACCTTATATACACACAAAGTTACAAAAATATTGTCCAGTTTTCTTGAAAAAGAACCTATGACTATATTGTTGAAGAACGAATCACACTTTTACCACTAAACTATACCCGCTTATAGGCTTATTATATTATAATAAACAAAATAAAATAATTTCAATAGATAATAAAGTTTTGTTATTATTTTTAGAAAAAACCACTTTTTGAAATTGATTAATAGAAAAGTTTTGATTTTTTTCTAAAAATAAAATTGAAGTGAAACAAAAACTTTTCTATTAATCAATTTCAAAAAATTATTTTCCTTTTTTTTATTGTTTTTACATTACAATTATAGCAAGCATTTATCAGAAAGCATTTATCAGAATTTAACTAATATTATGAAATTTTTCTTGTTTTCAATGGATAGTAAAGCATTAATAACACAAAATAAACGTCCTGTTTTTCCTTTTACTGCAATCGTAGGCCAGGAAGAAATGAAATTAGCTCTTCTTTTAAATGTAATTGATCCGAAAATTGGAGGAGTTATGATTATGGGAGACAGAGGAACTGGCAAATCTACTACTGTGCGTGCCCTTGTTGATTTGTTGCCAGAAATACAAGTAGTAGCTGATGACCCTTTTAATTCAGATCCTTTTGATACAGAACTTATGAGTGATGAAGTTCGTTCCAAAGTATTTCAAAAACAAGAAATTTCTATTATTAAAACGAAAATTTCAATGGTTGATTTACCTTTAGGAGCTACGGAAGATCGCGTTTGTGGTACTATAGATATTGAAAAAGCTCTTACTGAAGGTGTAAAAGCATTTGAACCTGGTTTATTAGCAAAAGCTAATAGAGGTATTTTATATGTAGATGAAGTTAATTTACTAGATGATCATTTAGTTGATGTTTTATTAGATGCTGCTGCTTCAGGATGGAATACTGTAGAAAGGGAAGGTATTTCTTTATCACATCCTGCTCGTTTTATTCTAATAGGTTCAGGAAATCCTGAAGAAGGAGAATTACGTCCTCAACTTTTAGATAGATTCGGAATGCATGCTCAAGTAGGTACGGTCAAAGATCCTGAATTACGTGTTAAAATTGTAGAAGAGAGATCTCGTTTTGATCAAGATGCAAGCTCATTTATTGAAGCATATAATCTTTCACAAGATAATCTTCGAAGTCAAATTCAACAAGCAAGGGAACGTCTTTCGAATGTCAAAATAGATTATGAGTTGCGTGTTAAAATTTCTCAAATTTGTTCGGAATTAAATGTTGATGGTTTACGAGGAGATATTGTTACTAATCGTGCAGCAAAAGCCTTAGCTTCACTAGAAAATCGTGATCAAGTTACCCCTAAAGATATTTTAACCATTATACCGTTATGCTTACGTCATCGTTTGCGTAAAGATCCTTTAGAATCTATTGATTCAGGACTGTTAGTAAAAGAAAAATTTAGTCAAGTATTTGGATATGTTGGACAAAAAACTGTTTAACTATGATTAAAAAAATAGGATAGAAGTTAAAGGAATCAAAAAAAAGTGAAACAAATCAAAAACACAAATAGCATATTCTTGGTTTTGATTTAACAGTTATAGAATTCACTTGTTTTCTAAGTTTTTTTATTATTTGTGATAAAAAGACAAATAAAACATTTTGCAATGATCTTTTATACTTCATTTTTGTTTGAATTTATCAAATTAACAAACAGAGAAACACAAAAAGATGCTCCAATTTTGAGGAAAATGATTCAAAATGAAACTGCATTTCTTTGGATCGTTTTGACGATAAACAAAAACAATTTACTTACTATATTTGTGAAATACAAAAAAGTAAGTAAATTGTTTTTCACAAATATAGTTAAATTAATTCAAAGACAAATAAAAGAATAAGCCAATTTTGTAATTAGAAAAAAATAACATATGAGCTCTTAATAGCCAATTAATAATATTAAATTGATTTTGATTTACAATCCACTAATATTTCTTTACTATCAATGAACACAAAATTAAGAAAGAAATTTTGTGTTTCGGTATCAAAGAACACAAGTTCTATTTGTTTGACAAAAATTGTATCTTACTTTATATAATTTCAAGAGATTCAAATTCCTAAGGGGTTGTAGTTCAATTGGTTAGAGCGCCGCCCTGTCACGGCGGAAGTCGCGGGTTCGAATCCCGTCAATCCCGTTTCATTTTCTTCTTTTTTACCAAATCAAATTGGTTAGAAAAGTTCAATTCATTTAATATGAATCCTGTAATTCATAAAAATCTGGTGTTATATAGTCTTTTCTCAATGGCCAACCTAACCAGCTATCTGGCATTAAAATTCTTTTCAAACGCGGATGATTTTGATATATAATACCAAACATATCATAAGATTCTCTTTCTTGAAAATCAGCACTTTTCCAAATCCAAAAAACAGAAGGAATATATGGTTTATCTCTATCTACGAATATTTTAATACATACTTCTTCAGGCTGTTCTACTAAATTTTGTACTTTAGTTAAATGATATATACTAACTAAAGAACCCCCTGGAGCTTCATCATAAGCACATTGAGATCGTAAGTAATTAAATCCATAAACATACAATGCTACAGCAATTGAAGGCCAATCTTGCGGTTTCACTTCAATTATTTCAACTGATTGATAATCAAAACCTAAAGGTCGATGAGGTAATTGATGATTTAACAGCCAAGTAGATAAACTTCCTTGTATTTTCGAAGCTTTTTTCAAATAAGAATTAGTCATTTGTTAATTGTCCTTCTTGTGTAAAATAAACTTTGTCTTTGATTGCAGTTTCTTCATTCAAAATTTCGGGAATCAAATTGTTTTCATTGAAAGCGGGTTCAACAGAAGTTTGAAGTATTTCTTCTACAGGAAATTGTAAATTTGTATTGAATGCCATATTTGTTAATTGACGTGGAAGAGTTTGTTCATATGTTCCTATATGAGTAGCTGGTACCAATTTCAATTTATGTAATAAAGTATAACAACGATGTTGTGATGTTGCTTTCGATTGATTTTGAACAGTTTCTTGTGCAACTTTTTTTCGAAGTTTTATAATAGCATCAATAATAGCTTCTGGTTTAGGTGGACAACCTGGTAAATAAACATCTACTGGAATCAATTTATCTACACCTCTAACTGTACTGTAAGAATCCGTACTAAACATACCGCCTGTAATTGTACAAGCTCCCATAGCAATTACATATTTTGGTTCTGGCATTTGTTCATATAAGCGAACTAAAGAAGGTGCCATTTTCATAGTAACAGTGCCTGCAGTAATAATTAAATCGGCCTGGCGTGGACTTGATCTAGGTACTAATCCATATCTATCAAAATCAAATCTTGAACCAATTAAACAAGCAAATTCAATAAAACAACAACTTGTACCATATAAAAGAGGCCATAAACTGGATAATCTAATCCAATTTGATACATCTTGAAAAGTAGTTAAAATTACAGAATCATAAACTGTTGATTTGAGAAGATCTGTTCTCATTGAATTAGAAATTTGTGTCATAAATAATATTTTCAAATAAATAATAAAACAAAAGAGTGAATTAATTTAGGACCATTCTAATGCACCTTTTCTCCATGCATAGACTAAACCAATGATTAATACAATAAGAAAAACTAATGCTTCAAAAAAAGCGACTATACCTAGTTGAGTAAAATTCATAGCCCAGGGAAAAAGAAAAACTGTTTCTACATCAAAAATGACAAACACCAAAGCAAACATATAATATCGAATCTGAAATTGAATCCACGACTCACCCATCGGTTCTATACCCGATTCATAGCTAGTATATTTTTCTGGTGTTTTACTTTTAGGAGCTATTAAACTCGATATTGTAATAGCTAATACTGGTATTAAACTAGCTAGAATAAGTAAAAACCAAAAAGACTCATATTGAGATGAAGTATCCATAATTTCATGTTCCTTGTTTGTATCGTCTTAGAATTTTTATCCACAATTGTCCAAATTTTGTCTTTCTTTTTTGTTTGAATTATATTCATTTTATTATTGGTGATAATACCCAGATTAGCTAATTAATTTATCAACAAAAGGGTGACAAAACTATTCCAAAACAACAAAATGAAAATCAATTTGTATATAACTGTATTGTATGGGGCTATACGGATTTGAACCGTAGACATTCTCGGTGTAAACGAGGCGCTCTACCGCTGAGCTATAGCCCCACACAATATTATATGTTTTTTTTTTCAATATGTCAACTTTTGAATATGTAAGTCTTTTCTTTTGAGACTTTATATTGCATGCTTTCTATTGGAAAGCATACAATATGATCATATTATCTAGCCTACTTAACTCAGTGGTTAGAGTGTCGCTTTCATACGGCGAAAGTCATTGGTTCAAGTCCAATAGTAGGCAAAAAATTATCTAGATAACCATTTTTGACTAAGTATTAAGAAATAGCATTAACAGCTTCCAAGCGTGCTTTAGCTCTTTTTAATGCTAAATTAGCTTCTATAGTCTGTTTTCTACCAATAGCTTGACTTGCGCTATTTTTAGCTACAAGAAAAGCTTCTTGTGCTTGTTGAGAATCAATATCGCTTGCTTTTTCTGCTTCATTAACTAAAATAGTTATTTGATTATTATTAATTTGAGCAAAACCTCCCATAAGAGCCATAGCAATCCATTTGTTATTAATACGTACTTTCATAATTCCAATATCTAAACCAGTTAATAATGGAACATGGTTGTATAAAATTCCAATTTGTCCACTATTACTAGAAAGAATCACTTCTTGAGCTTCTGAATTCCATACAGTTCGATTAGGCGCCATTACACAAAGATTTAATGTCATATTATTTATGCACTCTCCACTTGTATAGCTGCTGCTTTTGCAGTTGCTTCATCAATAGTACCTACTAAATAAAAAGCTTGTTCTGGTAAACTATCTAATTCTCCTGCAAGAATCATTTGAAAACCTTTAATAGTTTCAGATAAACTCACATATTTTCCTGGAGATCCGGTAAACACTTCTGCTACAAAAAATGGTTGAGATAAAAAGCGTTCTACTTTTCTAGCTCGCGCTACAACTAAACGATCTTCTTCTGATAATTCATCTAATCCAAGAATTGCAATAATATCTTGTAATTCTTTATAACGTTGTAGAGTTTGTTTCACACCTTGAGCAGTTTGATAATGCTCTGCTCCTACAATCCATGGCTGTAACATAGTAGATGTTGAATCCAAAGGATCCACAGCTGGATAAATACCTTTTGCAGCAAGTCCTCTAGATAATACTGTAGTAGCATCTAAATGAGCAAAAGTAGTAGCAGGTGCTGGATCTGTTAAATCATCAGCAGGTACATAGACTGCTTGTATAGAAGTGATTGATCCTTCTTTAGTAGAAGTAATGCGTTCTTGTAAAGTTCCCATTTCAGTACCAAGAGTAGGTTGATATCCAACAGCAGAAGGCATTCTGCCTAATAATGCAGAAACCTCTGAACCTGCTTGAACAAAACGAAAAATGTTATCAATAAACAGTAAAACATCTTGTTTATTTACATCTCGAAAATATTCTGCCATTGTCAGTGCTGTCAAACCTACTCGCATACGCGCTCCAGGTGGCTCATTCATTTGACCATATACTAAAGCAACTTTTGATTCAGAAAGATTTTCTTCGTTTATAACTTTAGACTCTTTCATTTCCATATAAAGGTCATTACCCTCTCGAGTACGCTCACCAACCCCACCAAACACAGAAACACCTCCATGGGCTTTAGCAATATTATTGATTAATTCCATGATAAGAACAGTTTTTCCTACTCCCGCTCCTCCAAATAATCCAATCTTTCCACCTCTACGATAAGGCGCTAATAAATCTACTACTTTAATACCAGTCTCAAAGATAGACAATTTTGTATCTAATTGAGTAAATTGTGGAGCAGATCGGTGAATTGGTAAAGTTACAGAAGAATTAACAGGACCAAGATTATCAACAGGTTCTCCAAGAACATTAAAAATTCTTCCTAAAGTCACTTCACCTACTGGTACGCTTAAAGGAGCTCCTGTATCAATTACTTCCATGCCTCTCATTAAACCATCTGTAGCACTCATAGCTACTGCTCGAACTCTATTGTCACCTAACAATTGTTGTACTTCACAAGTTACATTAATTTCTTGTCCTGCAGCATTTTGTCCTTTTACAACTAAAGAATTATAAATATTAGGCATTTTCCCTGGAGAAAAAGCAGCATCCAAAACAGGACCAATAATTTGAGTGATACGTCCTACATTTTGTGTAACTACTGTAGAAGTGACAAGCGTAACATACGTAATATTCATTTCAAAAATGTCTTTTGATTATTTTGATTTCAAAAAAGCTACTTCTTATATAAATTCAATCGATTAATAATAAATATTTTGAATTTTCAAAAATGAAGCCAAATTCAATATAGTTTATCATATTTTGTTTTGGCTTCAGAAATATTATAAACTATATTGAATTTGTATGTAAATATGAGTGAAAAATTCCAAAATAAACAAAGATTCGGCAAAAAGACAATTTGAAATAAATCAAGTGTTTTGAATCCAATTTATTTGAACCAAACAGTTTTTTAATTCTTTTACTTTAAATTAGAAAATTTTGTTTTTTGTTAAATCATGTTTTCATCAACCTGTTCTTTCATGTTTTTTCTGTCTCTTATTGTTTGTGTACCTGGACTAGCCCAATCAGATATCAGCTCGAAAAAAAAACTCACGTTCACCAGTCATTTCTGGTATTAATAAGTTTTTATAGATGGATTCAAAATGTTTAGTTTTTGTTTTTATTCACTAATTAAATTGTTTGGCTTGTCTTCAAAAAAGTTAGAACTGAATAGAACTGACACTATATGAATTAACACTGTTTTGAAAAGGAATAATAAAAAAATTTAACAAATAATTACTCAAATTATTAGTATTTCTTAAAAGACAAAGAATTTTCAATTCAAAAACCATTTGAAAATACAAAACATCTTATTTGACAAATTTGAGAAAAGCATAGAGAAATAATATAATCATAAGATAGTTACCAACAAACAGTAGTTAATTTATAATTAAACTGGTTTTTCATTTTGTTGTTGTTGAAAATGTTGCATTTTTACAAAACCTTACAACATCTTTGTTTATTTGAATATAATTGTCTCCAGACAAATGAATCAACGAAAATCTCTCGAATTTTGGATTCATTTGAAAATTTTTCTTATCATATTTTTGTGAAAATAACTTATTTATACCATATGACAATCGAATTTGTTCTATCTGATCAAACGTAATATGCCTTTGTATATTTATATATAAAAAACGCTTTAAAACGTGTCTTTGGAGCGTCAGCGGTAATGTAAGCAATAACTGAATAATAAGTGTTTCATATTCAGGAAATATTTGTTTATTGGCAAAAATTTTGAACAGAATATATTCAACAATATTTTCAAGATAAATACTTTCTGAATGAACTATTTCTATCCAATTATTTAGTAAAGAATCAATTTGTGGGTTCAAATTGTGGCGAAGATAAGGAAGTAATTGATGTCTAATACGATTTCTTTTTATTTGATTGGAATTATTACTTGTATCTAACCAAAGATATAAATTCCATTGTTGTATTAATTTTGTGGTTTGTGTACGTGTTATAGATAAAAAAGGACGAATAATAGAAAGATTATGATTTGCTTTTGGTAATTGAATTTTCTGTTTATATTCTTGAAAACAAATGAATTTAAAATGACAACAAAATTGAGATTTGGAACAAAAATTTATAGTCAATATATTATTCAATTTTCGTTTCCAACTAAGAGAATGAAATCCATTCAAACCTGTACCTCTAGTTAAATGTAAAAAGAAACTTTCTATTCGATCACTTGCAGTATGCCCGGTTAAAATACCGGTATACCCATGAAAAATAGAAATTCGACGCATTAACTCATATCTCCATTTTCTTGCCTTTTCTTCTGTCTTAACATTTTTGGTAGATATAGCATGATAATAAGTTATATTCATTCTAAGTGCCAATCGCGAAATATGTTTTGCTTGAAAAACTGAATTGGAATGCCATTTATGATCACAATGAATAATACTTAATTTCCAATTCCAATTCGAAGATAATCGATGCAATAACAAAAAAAGAGAAAGCGAATCTTGGCCCCCAGAAATTGAAATGAAAATGTGTTCATTTGGTTTAAGTAGCCTACGTTCTTCTAATACGGAATTAAGCTTATATAATAAAGATAAGTCTTGTCTTTGTAAAAAATGGTTTGACATAAAATTCAATGTGTTTTTTTTTATTTTACTTTTTGATTATCAAACAAAATATATGTAAATAATTATTTAGCTGAAATTAATGATTATTTCAGCCTGCTATCGGAGTCGAACCGATGACCATCGCATTACAAGTGCGACGCTCTGGCCTCTGAGCTAAGCAGGCTTTTTAAGCATTTTATTGAAAAGATGCTATATAAATTTTATCCATTAATACTTAGAAAGTGAAATCCAAAAATGTTTATAATAATTCAATTGAATTATTATAAACATTTTTCTTGAAATATTACTTTTTTTGAAAGGTTTGTTATGAGCAAAATAATTTCTTAAAACAAAAACATGTGATCATTGATTATTGTCATCTTGTTTATTGATCACATTATTATTGTCATCTTGTTTATTGATCACATTATTATTGTCATCTTGTTTATTGATCACATTATTATTGTCATTTTTTTTTTTAGGCAGTGCAGCAGATACTCCTGCACCTAATATCATACTCACAATTATAACTAATCCTAGAGAAATCGGAGTTAATGCAATTTCGTTTTGACAAGGTGCTATAGTAATAGAAGATAATGGACCTGAGTTAACATCTTGTTGTCTTTGATTGAAATGAAAAGATATATTATTTTCTTCGACTTGAATTAATTGCATTTTTTGATTCCAAGTTAAATTATTAGTTTGAATTGATGAATTTCCTTCATGATATTTTAGTTTATAACGCTGTTTTAATAATTGTGGTAAATTCATTTTAAACATTTCCTGATGTTTTTGAAGCCAAATTTTGTAATTAAAAGAAAATCCTATGCTAAATTTGGATATATTTGGTTCCGCAAGTAGATAAGGCAAATTTCGAGAGTAAACGACTTTATAATCTGTAGTTGGAAAAACCAGTCTTTTACGAAGACGAATCAAATCAAGACGAAGACGAATCAAATCAAGCTTTTCATTTAATGAAGCACAAAGAATTCTAAAATCTTTCTCCATTACTTCACGAACACGAATCGAATGCCACTTTTGACTTAATGAACCAAAAGTAGAAAATTTGTGTAGTCCGAAGTAAGGATTGAAAGAAAGAGAAATGCAATTAAAAGCCTCTGGGCTAGTATACAAACCGATAGGATCAAAAATATTAGGGCCTTCTCTACTATAATTTTCCGGGATATCGTTGATTGGTATCGCGGCACAAAAAAATTGTTTAAAAGATTCACGCTTTCCGGGCCAATTTTGAAAACCCTGATCGAAGGGTGACAGTTCTCTATACGATTGTAGAATTTTTTGACGATTTTGTTTTTGTTTACTAATTTTCTCTTTCATTGTCAATCGAGATGATAATATTTCTAAAAGACCACCCGGTTGCTTGAATTCATGTCGGTCTTCAATTATGCTTCTATCAATTTCGTATCCTAATTCTTTTAAGGAATTATGCATTCTATCTACTTCTAAAGTCATCTGTTTAATAGCTTTGTCTTTTGTTCGAAATATCTTTTTTGTTCTGTGTATACATATTTCTGCTGCCATCTGGTCAAGTTTCACTATACCTAATTGTGAAATACCTTTTTTATTTTTTTGAAAGTTTTTGTTTTCTTCTTGTGGTATTTCATAATTCTCTTTTACTTGAATCTTGAGACCCATATGTTGAATTGCAGAAAGAAAACCTTCAGCAGCTATTAGTTCAGCAGATAATTTGTTTGGTATTTTAAAAAAAACTCGATCTTTATAAGATAATATCTTTGCTTGTTCTGCAGGCGTCAAACACAAAAAATATATTCCGTCCATTTCTAGTGATATTGCTATTCTATTTTTTAGACCATCAATAAACAAATTATCACGTCCATTAGCAACAATATATTCTTCTTTCAGTAGACTTAATCGTTTTCTCTGAGTGGTAAAAGGACTCAAAATCGGTACTAGATGACGGTTATTTGATTCCTTTACATCTTGAACACTTTCCATTGTTTTAATTAAAGCGTACTCACATGCTAAGTCCTCTAAAGTACGTTGAGTTGTATTATAAAGTGGTTCTTGAATATTTTCTGCTAGCTCACGTCCTAGATTTTCCAATTGTCTAGCTGTTAACTTATAAACTTTTCCATCGAGACTTATTACAGTAAAAAGACTATTGCTATTTTGTGCAGCTTTAAATTTCTTTGAATTAAGTTTAGACCTTAATTCACTCTTTGCTAATGTATCTTTAATCCACTTTTCTAATTGCTCAAAATACTTAAGATTGTACTTTCCTTCATATAACATAGAAATCCTACTTTTTTCTTCTTCACAATTAATTCGAAGCATAAGAAACGTAACATATTGAGATCCATAGTTTAGACAAAGAAAGTCCTTTGAATTTGTGACAATAGATCTAGCTAGATCAAAATTCCTGGTTGTTTTTGCAAGATATACGGTTATAGCGTTCGAAGGTGAGCCTGATTTCAATTCCTTTGTTAGAGCTAGTTCGTCCGAAGTTAATCCCATAAGAATTGCCTCTTCTCCAAAACGAAGGAAGCTTCTCGTTGCTCCCCTTAGTAAAGAAGCCCCTGCGTCTGTCTTCGCGACAAAAGTGGTGACAGCAACAACTACGATCTTGCCTGGGTTTCTAGTAAATAGCCTCCACCACCCCCCAGGCGGCGGGGGCGGTGGACCACCACCAATCGCAACACTCGCAAAGACTGTTTGTTTAAAATAAATCAAATAATAACTTGATGCTGTTAAAAGAGCTTTCTTAGAAGGCAATTTACGCAAATTATGAAAAGAACGCAATTTACGCAAATAACGCAAATAAGGCAAATAATCACTTGATGCTGTTAAAAGAGCTTTATTGGAAGGCAAATAATCACTTGATGCTGTTAAAAGAGCTTTATTGGAAGGCAAATAATCACTTGATGCTGCTAAAAGAGCTTTATTGGAAGGCAAATTATGCAAATAAGGCGAATAATCACTTGATGCTGCTAAAAAAGCTTCATTGGAAGGAAAGTTACGCAAATAAGGCGAATTACCAATTTTCGTTTGTATATAGATACCAATGAAAATATAACCAAAATTTGGAACAATTTTGGTTATAAAAAAATGAGTTATTTTTGCAGCAAGATTTGAATAATAGCAATAATATTCAAAAGACAAAATATATAATTTTTTATCGTTTGATTTCCAAACAAAATGTAAAACAATAGCACAAGATACTGCTCCAACTATGACAAAGGGATTTTTAATATATTGAAAAGTAGAACCCATAATTTTCGAGCCACTTTTGGCTCGAAAATTATGGGTTCTAAAGGGTATACAATAATTTTGTTGATTAGAAAAAAGAAAGACTTTTCTTATTAGGATAATTCTTCGTGCTTCTTCTCTTAATTTCATCTTTTTTTCAAATTGTTTTGAAATCAAATAATTGAGATTGTTGACCATAATGTTAAGTTGTTGAATTTATTTAGAACTAAAATTTTTGAATTCATAATTTTCTTAAAAAAAAAAAATTGTATTTTATGATATATATGATTGAATTTTTGATTTCAATTGAGCCAATTGAAATTGGTTCAATTGAAATCAAAAAGAATCAAATTTGTTTATTTTACTTACTTATATAACATAGAATTTCTATATTAATAGAAATCATTTTGGATTGTTTGTATTTCAAAATTGGACAAAAATATTGTCTTATCAATGCTGTTAAAATCAAATTTGACTTTGTTCTATTTTCACATTTTTTAATGAGAAATAATTTCAATTGATTAAGACTAACAAACCAATTACAAATTACCTTTTCGTAAAGCTAATAAACCGATAACAACAGGACCTGAAATTACGATTAAAGCTAATACAACTAATTGAATTATAACTGACAAATTCATATTTTACTTTTGTTGTTAATTATATTACTAATATACAAATTGAATAGTTAATACCCACTTATTACCGTTTCCTAAATACATTTTATTATTGGCAGAAATAAACATTTCTACATCATTTTGAAAAGCGAACGACAAACATTTACTCTTTACGACCTGGATTACGACTTGGATCATTAGATAAAAAACCAAAAACAAACAAAGACACAAAAAAAATTACTACAGTATAAACAAATAATTTAAGAGTTAACATAATAAATAATTAATAAAACATGATTAGAAATTCAATAGAACTAACATACTAAAGAGTAATAAATAACTTTGCAATTGAATTTGAAATTCGTAATGACCCAATTTATCTATTCTACTTTTATACGTTTCAATTATTCAACTAAAAATTATTTTTAGTTGAGAGTTTAAGGCCATGCGTTTTTCTTTTTCAAATTTTGAACAAAGTTTGTTTGTAAGTATCAATAACAAAATACAATAAATACTTATTCTATATATTTATTAACGAAAACTTACAGATGCTTGCCATACAAAAGCTAACAAAAGAAAAAAAACAGGAATTACAGGCATTACATTTACAATAGGATCAAAAATTGCATAAGCCTCTGGTAATTTAGCTAATATACTGTCACTCAAAAGATTAGAAATTACCATGTCATTTCCATAAAAATCAAAAATAATTGTCATAAAAATCATTTCTCCAATAGATTAAATTTAATAATACAAAAAAAAGTTTTTTGTAAATAATATAAATACACAGATAGATATTGTATTCAAATATATTACTATATTTTTTTTTTGCTTCAAAAATATTTTAGTTCTTCATTAAAATATTTGTTTTGACTAAACATTTATATCAGACAAAAAGAAAAGAAAACATACAAAGTTTTCATTAAAAAGTGTTTTTTTATGGGCAGGATGTTTTTTAGAGAAGATACTTTATTATAGTATTTATTTTAGAAAACAAAATTCTTTGCTTTGTTTTTTCTTTCTACCTTTTTTGTCAAAATTACCAACTAGCTTTAAATACACCAGGTAAAAGACAAGCATGTGCCATTTCACGAAAAACATGTCTTGATAACCCAAAATCTCTGTAAACTCCTTTTGGACGGCCTGTTGAAAAACATCTTCGATTGACACGATTTGCAGCACTATTACGAGGTAGAGATTGCAAAAGTGCATGAATTTGAAGTGTTTCTTCTAAAGACAAAGCTTTTTTCATTTGTTTTTTAATATCGGCACGACGATTATCATATTTCTTTGATAATTGAATTCTTTTTTTATTTCGTTCAATACTACTTTTTTTAGCCATAATTTTCTATTTAAAAACAAAAGAATACAGGACCAGTTTTTTGACTAATCAATTTCACGTTTTTGAAATTGGAATTTTATATAATAAAAAAAACTTTTATATAAATAACAAAACTACTGAAAAAATATCGAAAACGTATTCTATTAGGATTTGAATTTATTCAATATTTTAATAATCGATAGGGCCAGTATAATCAATTGAAAACCAATTAATTACATATTTATGAACAACTAACAACTTCCTATTAATATACCATTTATGAGAATTTTTCAAATTGACAAGATTGGTATTTTTATTATATAAAATATTATGGTTAGACTTAAAAAGATTTTGAGTGTTGACAAAAAAGTTTGAAAATTTACTAGTTAATGTAATTTTATTAGTACGAAGCCATAAGCTTTCTGCAATAAAAAAAATAGTAGTTCCACTTAATAAAATCTGACATAATAAAAGAATAGGATCCAAACGCCAACCCTGAAAAATCAAAATACCACCACAGAGTAAACCAACTGAAGAAAAAAAAATATCATAATATAGAGATAGGTTTACTTAAATATTGTACCCCCCTCTCAGAACCAAACATGGAATTTTCACACCCTTTTGGCTCCAAAAAGATTCAATTTTGAATTCAAATCAAAATTCATACTCATGTTTGAAAGTTTTCTTTACTTATAATGGTCATTATGGTTATTTGTTTGTAAAACACTCTTTATTTTGAATTTCAATCAAAAAATTTCAGAAATATTTGAATTATTTAATTTTTTTTTATAGATTGGATGAATAGATTATGTTGGAAGGATACTTTGTTTCGAATAAAATCGACTCAGAAATTCTTTTCAAAAACACAACTCAATATATAAAATAAAAAAGATGAAGGAAAGACAAATTTACTCATACATATTCAAAGATTTCACAATCCTTGGGTATATTTCATGCTCCGTTATGCTTCTTTACCAAAAATGTGCTATCTAGAGGCAAACACACAATTCATTTTTTAGCATAATAAATGTAATATTCTTATTTTTGTATTGAGAAAAAAAATAAGAATACCATCGACAAATTTATCGAAACCTTAAACACAAATATACCATAGATCACTCTTTTGTTTCAAGTAAATAGATATTCTAAAAAATATCTATCCAATTGAAACAAACTCAAGTTTTGTCGTAAAAGGCATTGAGAAAAAGTATGAGATTGGTTATTTTCAAATGATGCTAGTATAAAACATCAATCTTTGCATACGCTATTAAGTCACACCTCTAGAAACTTTTGGATTACTAGTTTTTATAAAATACAAAAAAATGCTTATTAAACTTAAACTGATTCCAACAACAGTACTTGGACCTATTTCCATATAAATCATATTATCATTTCATTCTTGTTTATTTCCAAAATTGTCATTTTGTTTATGAAACAATTATTTATTAAATTTATCTCAAAGAAATGACTATTTTCATTGAAATAGAATAGATAATATAAAAATATTTTTGAAAAATTACAAACAAACATGTTTATATCACCTATTCTATTACTATTATTTTATTTAATCTTCTTTTTGACTTTCTGTTTTTACATAAAGAATAATTAAAAAAGCAGTAGGAATTAAAATAAAAAGAGCAGTAGCAACAAAAGCAAGTATATTAACTTCCATAATATTTATTAATTTATGATCAAATTTTTAGAACTCAAAAATCTCATTCTCTCTCGAGAGACATACAAAATCATTTATTACCATTTGTCTACAACTCACATGTTTTCATATTTAAAATGACAAAATTTCTTTTGTGTTATTATATTAATATAATAACACAAAAGAAATTATTTTCAAAATCTATGCCTTGGAGAGGAATCGAACCTCCACGCCTGATGGCACGAGATTTTGAGTCTTGCGTGTCTACCATTTCACCACCAAGGCTATTGTATATAATATTACTTTTGAAAAGAACAAAAGTAATATTATATACAATAATCACAAAATTTGAAAAATTGAATCAATTAGATTATTAGACCCATTTTATCCAATTAGTATTTGGCTGGATAATACTACTTGATTAGTAATACTAATCAAAATATCAAGAATAAAACCTAATATTATAGAAAAAAAAACACAAAGAGTTATACCAAATTCAAGAGAACTAGTAGGTACAATGGAAAGAGAAAAAGAAGAATAATTTTCAACATAAGAACTTTGTTCTTTTGTTTCTTTTGTTAGCATAACTTTGATAACTCTTAAATAATAATAAATAGAAACAACACTTGTTGCGATTGCAACATATACTAATAAATAAAATTCAGATTTCCATCCAGACCAAAACAAATATAATTTTCCAAAGAACCCAGCTAAAGGAGGAATTCCAGCTAAAGACAATAGAAAAATACTTAAACAAAAAGTAAGCCATGGGTCTTTAAAATAAAGCCCTGTATAATCTCGTATTTGATCTGTACCTGTTTTCAAACCAAAGATTATAACACAACCAAAAGCACCCAAATTCATGAATAGATAAGTTAATAAATAAACAATTATACTTGTATAGCCATAATTAGTAGAAGAAACTATACCTATGAATAAATACCCTGCTTGACTAATAGATGAATATGCAAGCATGCGCTTCATACTAGTTTGAGTAGTAGCAATTAAATTGCCAAATATCATACTAAGTAATGCTAAAATTTCAATAATTGGTTGCCATTGATTTTGAATAGAAGGAAAAATAATACCTAGAATGCGAGCAGCTACTGCTAATGCTGCTGCTTTTGATCCTACAGAAAGAAAAGCTACGACAGGAGTTGGAGAGTTAAAGTCGGATCAATCACAAAATTGTCCTCTTGTTCAAAACCGTGCATGAAATTTACATCTCACACGGCTTCTGTAATCAACAATTGATTTGTAAGACAAATCAATTGTTGTTATTTCTCGTGTGGGCTTTCTTTGACGTTTCTGTTTGATTAAAAATACTAATAACCAATTGAAACAAAATCAAAGTCTAAATTTAGCTTTTCGAGAAATCCTATATCTGATGAAACACCAAAGTTTTTATTTTTTTGAAAAGAATATAGAACGAATTACTAGAGTATCATCAGATTTTATTTCGTTCCTAAAAAACATGAATAATGGAAACTAAGCAATCCTTCTCTAATAAATATTTTTCGTGTTCACTTCTAATCTTTAAAGAACTAAGAAAAAACTTAATATTATATTGATAAATGCGATTTTGACGCATTTTGTTTTATTATTAGCGGCTGATTTTGTTGGTTAAACTACTTAGAAGTAACCATTTGCTTGCAAAATTACAATCAAATTGATTCGTTTTGCTTTTTAACTTTGCTGTACAACATTTCTTTTTTTTTTTTAGATTTGTTCTTCAAAAGTTGCTGTAAAGCTATGCTTTCAATTTGTGTGATAAATGGCAGGTCTTTTCATCCTACATGTTTTTCTAGTTTTTCTAATTCGAAATATTTCTATATAATAATATAATATTTCTTTATATCATTAATATTTCAATTTTTAGAAATAACGAATCACACTCCTTCATAGACGTCTGGAGTCCATTGATGGAAAGGTACTGCAGCTACTTTAAAACCAATGCCTATTAAAATACAAATAAAAGAAATCCAAACTCCTTGCGAATCAGCAGTATGATTTGTAACTGCACTAACCAATTTGGTTAATTCTAATTCTCCTCCAGATAATCCATAGATCCAGGAAAATCCATAAGCAAGAACGCTAGAACTAGCACCACCCATTAATAAATATTTCATAGCGGCTTCATTTGATCTTACATCTTTTTTTGAATACCCAGCTAATAAATAAGAAGACAAACTAAGGCACTCTAATGAAACAAAAATAGTTATTAAATCATTCGCTCCACACAAAAACATACCTCCTATAGTTGCAGTTAAAACGAAAATCAAAAATTCTGCTAATTGCATTCCAGCTCGTTGTATATATTCAACAGAAACTAAAAGACAAATTGTTGACGATAACGTTAAAAGAGTACGAAAAGCTATACTAAAACCATCTATTTGCAATGGAGTTTGAAATCCATTGCAAATAGAATATAATTGAATTAGTAAAATAATTGTTGCTGCTACCAAAGATACAAATGAAATTTGGAAAAGCCATTTTGAATTTTCTTGGATTAAATCCACTAGAATTACTAGTAACATGCAAACAGTTATAATTAACTCCGGAAGAATAGGAAATAAATTCTTCATAAAAAATTGGTAATCAAATAGCATAACTAAAAAAAATATAGAAAATATAGAGCCACTCATTTATTTTGGAAATAAATGAATTTCTTCAAAACCATACGAAATAGATTTTTATTATTGGTTTTTCAATGACAGTTCAAAATAATATATCCGTTTTCTTTTGAAATGTAATTTACAAAAAAGAACAGTTGCTATAGAATTAACGAAAAAGAGCAAAAGCTCTATTAGCTTCAGCCATGCGATGCGTTTCTTCTCGTTTTCGAATTGCGTTTCCCGTTTGTCGCGCAGCATCCATAAGTTCATAACTTAATTTTAAGGCCATACTAACACCAGCTCTTTTTTTAGCAGCACTTAATATCCATCGAACAGCCAAGGCTTTTCCTTGATCTGCCTTAACTTCTACGGGTACTTGATAAGTTGAACCACCTCTTCTTTTTGCTTTGACTACTATATTTGGAGTAGCACGGCGAACAGCTTGGCGAAGTATAGAAAGCGGATTTTTAGTTGTTCTTAATTTAATACCTTTCATAGCTTTATATAAGATATGATAGGATAAATTTTTTTTTCCATTTTTTAAGATTCTATTTGCTAACATATTTAACAAACGATTACGATAAACAGGGTCAGGTTTAACAAGACGTTTTTGAGCAGCACCTCTTCGTGACATATAATAAAATAAACACAAAAAATATATAAATCTTATTTAATAATTTATTTAGGACGTTTGACTCCATATTGTGAGATAAGATCTTTTTGTTTTAATTAATCCTTCTCCCAAACCGTACATACAATTTTAATTGAATACGGCTTTCTTTGTCATTTAATTTATGCTTTTTTGTATAACATTTGTTCACTTATTTATTATTGAACATCCGTTTCTTTAGCTTGTAAAAAGCTACAAGAAATCTTACATTTTCAATGTATGAGTTTTACTGTTTTCTTTAAGTTGTATAATTCTTTTACTATATATATTAAATGAAACTGTCAAAACGAATAGATTTTCTCATTTCTTTATGCTCTAAACAAAAATGATTCATTTTGCTTTCTATAAATTCAAATAAGAAAAAAACTTAATAAGAATTTGAAATTTTCATCCTGTATATAATATACTAACTTTGGAATAGTAGCTTTTATGAATTGAAAGTAATTTCAAATTGATTATTACATAGCATGCTAATGTCTTGTGATACTTTCGTATTTAAATTAGCTATATCCTTTACATTCCTTTCTTTATAGGTATGGTATTGGCTTTTGAATAAAAACAAAAATGATTCAAAAGTTGAATACTAACTCATAAACATAAATATGTAACGCACTAGAGCGTCCTTGATGACGATCTTTAACTCCTACTGCATCCAAAGTCCCTCTTATTATATGATATCTAACACCTGGTAAATCTTTTACTCTTCCGCCTCTTATTAAGAC